TCCTTGTCTTTATCATTGGCATCCGCTTACATAATTTCCTTTAGAGCCTACCTTTCTTTCCCTGTTTACCATCCCAGCTATGTGCCTATCCCTTGATTCCAGGTATGTGGTGCCCATCCGGTCCTTGTTTACCGCAGCTTTCTACTATTTATTATACTGGTTTCCGTCCTTTAGTATGATCTCCTTGCTTGCCCTGTCCGGTCATATGTTCTCCTTCCCGGTCAACGGCATTGGCTATTGGCCATTCGTCCACAAATCATTTTATGTAAATCTATCTTCCCAGCTTTGAACTCATTCCATTCCTATCCCATTCCCAGCTCTTCTTGAATTTTGTTACCAGTTCGCTAGGGAAAGTTCTCGAGTTGCCTATGGAGCAAGGAGGGGCTCCCTCTTTGAAATAAATAAGTGCATTAGTATACCTATCTTTCATTAGTCAAAAGACTTTTTCAAACTAGCTCATAGGTCAAAAGTATACCTGGAAAAAGGATCGATAATCGGCTTTCTTTTTTTTAAGGCTAGGAAGTGACGATTTGAATGAAATATAGTTAGGTTAAAGGAAAGCGTGTGACGGGTATAGGGCAGTAGCAATAGGTAGTAAACAGGAGTCAATGGTTGGCGCATAAGGCTTGGCTAGTTCAGTAGGAGTGACAGGCAAGGCAAACTACATCTGTCGCTGCCTTTACTATGTTAGCCTTTTTTAGAGGTTTGTTTTCTCGTCGGCCAGATATTGAACTTTTTTGTCTTCATCAGTCGCGCTGCTGATCCCCAATAGGTTACAGATCTTGCTTTTGGTGGGATTCGAAGCGTTATAGAAGACCTGCTCTTTTTTCTTTTTTTCACTGCTCCGGAGGAAGTGGTAAAATATGAATTTGAGCTCTCTTGTTTCCTTAGAGGACGCCTCTTCCATTATTATTGTATCGTCTGCGAAGAGCCTATGGTTTTTTGCTTTGACTGATGGGGCGAGCATTAGCCCTTTTAGCCTCCCAGAAAAGAATCTGTCCACTATCTACTGATCTACGACCACCCTCTCTTGATGGTGAAGATAGAGAGAGGGAATTAGTAGATATAGATAGGGGGACAAGGTATCTATAGATATATCCCCCTGCAGCTTTTGAAGAAGCTTCCGGGTCTGCCATGTTTAAGGGCAGCAATCTATGGTTCTGAGATACATCTTTGAATCCATTTGTTCCAGTTGTTTGAAAAGCCTAGCTTCTCAAATATCCTGAAAATAAAATGGATTCTTAATCTAGAGAGTTCCCTTTCATATGCGCTGTCCATATCCGATTTGAGGATCATGCTCTTTTATTTTTAGGTATATAGTGTTTTCTGGACGATGTTAATGCTGTCAGTGATGTTTCTTCCCTTGATGAAGGCCCTTGTTCCTGGAAGATGATTCTGGGAAGGACGACTTTCAGCCTCTATTCGCTATGACTTTGGCCGTGATTTTGTAGAGTGGGTTGCAGAGTGCTTTTTCTTCTCAGGCCTTATTTCTTTGGGGATGAGAGTGAGGAAGGTGGAATTGACCGATCCGATCTCGGCATTTTGACCGTATCTTCGCTATGTATACTAAAGCCCGTGGTTCAAGTGATTATCCATTTGAATTATGGCTTGGTCGAGTGAGCTTTCGCTTCCTTTAAAGGCTTTCTTGTTAATTATTTTTTAAATAAAAGAGATGCGCTCAAAAGATTTGAAAGTGACACCTGATGAGTTGTTTTCCACCGAGAGGGGTTTTTTTAACCACCTTGAGTGGAGTTTACTACGTAATTGGATAAAAGAGTGATTGAAGTACGTTCACTGGTACTGGAGTGTAGCACACTCACCTGATGTACACTTAGAAGACTTCTTCAAAGCTCCCTTTTATGAAACTTCCTGGAAGTCCAAACTCGAGAACAAAGAGCTTTCTCGATTTGGTCTTATGTGGAAGTGTTATGATATGGTAGCTGAGAAGGGTGTTACTTGGAACCCTCTGTGCTTACAATAACATCTCCCAGGATATCTGAGAATGTTACTAGGTATAATCTCCGGTAATTCTTTCTTGGTTGAGCCTTCTGGTCTAACCCAACCAAAGGCTTGGAGAAAAAAAGAGATTTTGATTGTTGATCCGAATTATCAATCTCAGGTGAGTAGACTCTGAAAAATTTCCAAATCATGTCTTTTTTTTTTTTATAAAAAAAACCATCTCCTGAGATCTTTTTCAATAACATTCATCTCGATAAATAGGAAGGGCAGCTTTAAGTCAATAAGGGTAGGAGAGAACAGGCCATATACTATTTGAGCAAAAAATTGACCGACTGCAAGTCGAGATATTCACCATTAGAGAAGACCTGTCTTGCTTTGGTTTGGGCTATTCAATGCCTCAGACACTACCTATTGTCTTTTCCGGTACTGCTTCTTGCGCGGATGGACCCGCTCTTCTATCTCTTCGAAAAGCCGGTTGTTTCAGGCCGAATTGCTAGGTAGCAAATCTTGTTGTCAGAGTTCGATATCATTTATGTCAGCTAGAAATCGATGTTAGGACAAGCTATTGCTGATCACCTTGGACGTCACCCTTTACCATGTTACGAGCCGCCCATGATGGATTTTTTTCCGGATGAAAAAGTCTTTTACACTGACATTGAGTATAGAGAATTTTCTATTTTTTGGACCATGTACTTTGATGGAGCTTTGAATTCGAAAGGGGAATGGCATTGGGATCGTGTTGATGTCACCAGGTCACAAAAAGGCATATCCGCAGGGGTTTCCTACGACCAAGAACATCACTGAGTATGAAGCATTCATTGCCGGACTTCGAGCTGCACTCTGCCTCGATGTCCGACACTTGAAGGTCATAGCAGATTCAAAGCTGGTGATCAGCCAAGTTCTGGATGAATGGAAGACTAAGGACCCACGTAAGGGTCCCTTATAAAGAAATGTCAATCGAACTCATCAAGCAATTCAAAGAAAGAACTTTGACCTGAGAATGCATAACCGGCTGGCTGATTCTCTGGCTACGCTAGCATCAATCGTTCAACCCTGCATCAAAGCATGGAGTCTTTCGTTGTGGAAAGAATGGATCCCCAGGACACCATTTGGCAAGATCAGGAAAATTGGGTCCCAGAACTCACTAATTCCAATGCGTCCTCGAAAGAAGAGCCCTATTAGAATTAGAGAAGGACGAGAAGGCAAAAAATTCGATTATGACCCTTGCAGAGAGACCAGCCGAAGAAGAATATGAAGATGCCGGGAACAAAGGAGAAAACGATATCAAAAATTATCAGAAGGACAAGTTCATCCCAGATTTTCCCACACTTCAACAAACAAAGGAGAGCATTGCGTGACCTCTCACGTCGCTTTGTCATGTTAGAGGACGTTTTGTACAAGCGATCTTTCTACAGTGTACTTTTCAGGTGCAACACTCGAGAAGAAGGTTAGTTTACTAAAGGAAGCACACTCCAGCATCTACGGTGGTCATGTCAATAGTCAAATGCTGGCCAAGAAGATATTGCGTCAAGGATATTATTGGCCAACAATGGAGAGGGACTGTTAGAATGTTGTGAGAAAATGCATGAAATGCCAAATCCACGCCGATCTCGTTCGGACACCCTCATCATCTCTCCATACGTTGACAGCTCCGTGGCCATTTTCAATGTGGGCATTTGAGATTATTGGACCATTCACCAAGACTTTTGAAAATACAAATAGACCGGCATTCATCCTCACAGCCACCAAGTACTACACAAAATGGGCCGAAGCAAAGGCATTCACTGAGATCAAAGCGAGTACTGTTGTCAAGTTCATTATGAAGAATATCATCGCTCAATTCGAAGTACCCAAGATTTTAGTCACCGATAACGAACCTCAATTTATTGCTTAGCAAGTTAAGGATTTGTGCGAAAAATGCAACATTGAGTTGCATCACTCATCGCCCCTTCTATCCTCAGTCGAATGAAATCTTAACATTTTGAAGAAAACTATTGAGACACCTCTAAAGTGGGGGGGTCAAATTGTCTTGATCGTCTCGTTGAAGCACTCTGGGCTTACCGAACGTAAATTCGCACGCTGACGGGCCTTTATGAAAGGGCTCCGTAATAACTAACGTATGGGATGGAGTGGAGGCCCTCCTCCCATACGAAATGAAGATTCCATCTTTAAGAGTACAGCTCTATAAAGACCTCCCGATAGATAAGCGACGAGAAGCCTTGCTAGCACAGCTTGAACTATTGGATGAATTGAGGCTTCAGGAAGCTGAACATGTGCAGGCTTATCAAAGGAGAATCTCGCGATCAACCCATGCCCTCCCCTCGCTATTCAGAGCAAGATGCGCATAGCGAGACTGAATCTTTCTTAGGAAAGCGTGCAAGTTGTTTGATATAATCGGTGGAGAACATTCACAACTCAGTCTTTATATCTTTGATTCTTGAAACTGATATATTTCTGAGACAATCTTATATCAAAAGCACGACTTTCGAGTCACGACTTGCAAGTTACAGGTTTTAGGAAAAGCGAGAGTCTCCGTCGTGAGGTTAGGTCCGGCTCTACCGAAATTTGAATGCCGCAGCTTAGCTGCCAAGGTAAATAAAGTCTCCGTGAACAAGTCAAGCTAAGCAAGGGGGCAGGAGGTACCTATATCTACCCAGCCAGGTGTGAGTTCTTTCAGCTTTTTCCAGATAAAAGGGCTTTGTTTGAAAGAATCTGTCTTCCTTAGCGAGTAGCTGCTGGTTTTCAATCCTCCCATTGATCGAGCGAGTTCCTGCTCTGTTCGTTGTGGCCCAACTAGGAGTGGATGCCAACTCAATCTGATTTGCCTGGTTTGTTTGCCTTTTCCTCTCCGGGACCCTCCTTCGACTCGCACTCGCGGATATCAAGAGCCGGTATCTCGCTGCTTTTTCAGTCAAGTCAAGAACACAGGCTTTCACTTGCACTTGCGCTAATCAGTGACTTGCTAACTTGCCTTCATGTCTCGCTACTAATACACCTACTTGATATCAATCGGCCCTTATTAGTAAGGCGCCTGCTAATGAGTCTCGCTCTCAAACCCTTGTAGTTTAGCTAGCGATTGCGCGTTAGTGCTTCTTTTTTTTTCTTCTTTCTTTTGTTGACACTCGAATTTATCTTATCTCGTTGATTGAGCTAGCGGTGGAAAATGACGCATGAATTGTCTTATAATTATTGCAGTCAAAAGCCTGATCATCTGAAGAATGTTCCTAACCTCTTGGCAGTTTTGTCGGTAACCTCTTAGACGTAAGATCCATTCTAGCGCGCAAGGCATGCGAAGAAGGGACCTAGTTACTAGTTAATCATAACGAAATTAGTCCTCGTAAGGCCTCCCAATAGTGAACATCTAGGAGTAGAAAGCTCGAAAGCAAGTGCTAGCAGAGAAGAGTTTACTAGAACGAGAGTGCTTAGCGGGATTTGTAATAGTTACCGTTCCGTGGGTCCTTAGGAATGTCACAGCCAGAGAGACAGAAGCAAGACAAACTCATCGAAGATGCAGAGAATCGTCATTACCGCTCTTTATTTAATCGCATTTTCAAAGCATCAGTCCAACAGAGGCAAGGCTACTAGAATACCCACACTCGGCTCAAGCCCAAGGCAATAACGACCAGGCGCAAGGGAGAACAAGTGCCAGCGAGTTAGCTGCTGTCGGAAAAAGCGCAATAGCCATAGAGTCAATCCCTGGACCCGGTTCAAATGATTTGATCCCAAGTGTCATCACAAGAAGAAGCTCGTGCCACTGAAAAGGGAGGAGGCTTTCCTCGTGTTAGCCGAACTGGGATCGGTAGAAGGCAATAATTACATTATTGGCCCAAAATCGCCGGGTGGATAAAAAAAGTCGTTTTTGTCGACCCTCTATTAAGGGAATCCGACTTGAGGCCAAAATCGCGAGGTTGGATGCGATTGCTCAAGGTTGGGGCTACTAGAAGCCTATAAGTAAGAAGTCCGGGGAAGGAAAGAACTTCTGGATTCATTGAGTTCATACCAATTAGCAAATTGAGGAATAAGGGCAGCTGCTAAGATCCCAAATCGATCTTGTACTAATCGCCAATCTCGATTCAACTACAAGCCTGCTATTCACTCGATTGAAAGTCGGATCTTGCCTTTACCTTACCCGATCTCCCTTACTCGTCAGAGGCTTTCCCTCTGTAGAAGACTGATTCAAAATGGCATAATTAGACAATTTCTTCTTCAATCTTCACAGTTTTTCCTTCTCTTTTAGGAAAGTAGGAGAAAAGAGTCCTTGGTCTTTTTTTCTCGATGGAAGATAAAATCAAAGTAAGCTGCTTTAACCAACCTACTCTGTCAGACTGTTTTCACTACTGCTTTGCCATGATTCATAAGCAGGCAACGAAGTTGATAGGAAGAGGTTTTTTAAAAAAATGGCTTTAGTTTTAGTCTTTTTCTCTTTCGAAAATGGATCCGCCGGGCTGGATGAGTACTTCTCTTGAGGTCCAATCTCAGGGCAGGTCTTCCTGGACGTTTCTACTTTGTTCTGTAGTCTCGCTGCTGTCTTGTTCGTTTGAAACAATCTTTCGGCTTTCGAAGGGCGATTTTGATGACGTCTTTGCCCCCAAGTGTGATCTTTGAAGAGGGGGACAAAAATGGCTTTTTAGGTTGGCTGAGACCTTACCTTACTGAAGTTCGCCTTCCGTTAGTAGGATTTTCTTTAGCTCCACAGGTCTTATGTAGTCTTAAGTGGATATAGTCTTTTGGTCACGCCTTAGGAATTTCTGGATTAAGTAAGAGAAGAGAACTTTATTCTTCTCTCTCCAAGTACCGAAACTCGCTACCGTCTGTTCCCGCGCAGTTTTTTAAGACAAAACAGCTCTGACTTTGTTTACTCCGTAACCTTGAGACTGTTAAAAAAGCTTGGCTTGGTACGTTGAATCTCTCTGAAGATAGATTGACCTTGGGCAGCTAGTCTATAGCCGAGACAGTGAAGAAAAGTTCATGATTCAAAAAAGTTGTCGCAATCCAACGTAGTGCTAGACCAGATGGGCTTACCCGCGGAACGTCTTACAGCTTTGCTTCCTCAAGCTAGAGGACTTTGGGGTTTTAGAAAAAAAAAGAGATCTCCTGCATTTATGGTTAGGTTAGGAATAGGAAAGTGAGTTTTCATTTGTCCCAGAGTCAAAAATGATGCCTCAAAAGGTGGACATCCGCTGCCAAAAGCAAGAAGCAAGAAGAATCCCCTTTCTTTACCTGCCCGGCCGGAAAGTCCTCAAGAACGGGAAAGCCGACCAAAAGACTATTCTATAATATACTTTTGTTGCCGAATCGAGGGGGCTTGCCTTGTACCAGGCTCTAAAAGAGTTTTCTTCGAGCGAGCGGTCTTTCTATCTTTCTTTTTAGGTTGCATGCTCAAGGCATTTTTATAGATTGAGATGGATTGATCTTCGCTATCGTGTCTCTTCCTTGCTTGTACCAGTTGATGCTGCGGCAGTGCCTAATATGAGTTTGCTCTTGCCCCAGACAGCTTCGAGGTTCCCATCGATCGATTACAGAGGTTTCAATCACTGAACTTGCTTATGCTCTCTTTTGATCGAGTGCTATTTCTATAAAAAATATTGAGTAGGAAAAACTGGAATTGGCTTCAATCGAGATTGCCTCGGCTTCTTAGGCACATGAGGAACCGGCCTAACATCTTTTCAATCGAAATCCTAATCAAAGACAAGTTCTACCAAGGCCAGGATCTGAAAGAGAAAATTCACTTTCTGGAATTCCAAGCTCTGCAGCTTGCCTTTAAAAGCGAAAGTTGAATGATCGAAATCTCCTTCAGGTTCAGTCGAAGAGATCGAAGCGAAGTCATCAATTCAACCATTCGCATGGTCTCCTCTAAGACTGACCTTTTTTCCAAATGAACCGAACCTCGAAACCACATTCATCAAAGAGATAGGGTCATCTCTCTAGGCTGCACACCCTCTTTAGATCGTTCTATTCGTGCTTGAAAAACGACCCCATCGGTCTGCTCCTTTTAATGGACATTCTTAGCCGTTCCCCGCGGGTTAACACCCTATAGATCAGATCGTGAACTCTTTCAGACTCTTAGTTTCACTTGGTTGGGGCAGAGTTTCAGCCTGCCTTCCACCGAATGAATATAAAAAATCTTACAGCTGCCTAACCTGCTGACATCCTAGCGAAGAGAGTCATTATTTGTGTCACATCCTCTAATTCGAGAGAAGGCTTTCCTGTTATCTCTCAAATTAGAGGCATTGAAGCGATCGAGTGATAGATTGATCGACGTCCGAAGAACGCTCGACCGTGAGTCGCAAGGTGAAAGGAACTTAGCCAATGAGGTCCGGCTCTATGAGCTCCTGGGCAAGGCTTTCTCGTTCAACTAACACACTTGAGGAAAGATAGAAACAACTCTTCTTTATATAATATACACAATTCTCAAAACTGAGCTCACTTCGCTACCTTTCTCCGAGTGACTAATCAGAGCGCCTATGAAACACTCAGAATTGACTACTCTATTTGGGTCCTTTTCTGTCCTATACGAAAGAAAGGCTAAGTCAGGAAGTCAGTAGAGTAGCGGAGCGATTTCAGGGCAGGAACCCTTCTGCCTTAAACTCTATTCGCACCTTACTTGATTCATTCCTTCCACCCGAAGCCTCTGCTGCCTGCCTGAGATGAGCGTCCTCTGATCTAAGTACGAGCTCCTGTTTGCTTCCTTCGATTCCTTATTCCAGATTCGCTAAACAGAAGATCTAGATTTCAAAGAAGGGAAGCGATATTGGAAGGATCAGGATGCGACCCTTACCAGAGCAGCTCGCGCTTGACCATCGAGTTAGCAGAGCGGATCCCGTCGCCGAGCATGAAGCAGAACCATCTGAGCACACCGAGCGGCGAAGCCAGCGAATGAGAACGTCAGCGGATGGGCATAAGTTCAGGGGCAGTGTTAGGGCATTTCTTCTTTATCAAGAGGAGTGAAAACCTTCCTCTCCGCTTCTGTCAGCATAGAGGAAGGCAACAAGGAAGGAACCAGGTTGAAACATGGTAATAGCTGTCTCTGTTCACTCATGCTTGCTGCTTAAGACTCTCTTTTCCCTCTCTTTCTAGACCTGAAAAAAGTAGTTTGACGGCAAGGAAGAGCTTGAAGAAGGAATCAGTACCATTGGCTTTTTCCTCCAGTCTTTGTATGTATGGGATGTACCCGATAAAGATACAAAGCAGCTGAGATCAGAATGAGTAGCATTGGTCTCTCCGTTTGGTCCGACTAATCAATGTAAAAAAGAATCCATCGATCGGTGAAGTACTTCAACGGAAGTGTGCACGCTAGCGCTTTTCTCTAAGCTTCTAGTTAGCTCATTGAAAAACGGACTCCACTCAGTGGGGCACATGGGTTTGTGAAGATGCGTTGGTTGATCCGGAGAATGGCCTGTACTGACCTAAGGTCCTGTCAGATTGCATAGCACATGCTAAGAGCTGCGATGCCTGCCAGAGGTATGGACCAATCCAGCACAAGCCGGCTTCCGACTTAGACCCTCAACTCAAGCCTTGGCCATTTCGAGCTTGGGCAATGGATATCATCGGACTATCCCAGATCTTCAAGAGGTCTTTCTCCTAGTAGAGGCCCAGCCTTCTCCACCTTGCGCCCTGGGTACCTTACTGACTTCCCCGGGGGAGGTTGAGAAGAAGAAGCTGTGACACAAGAAGCTGCTATTGAACTGAACCCCCATCTGTCTTTGCTGCTTGACTGATGGAAAGCTTGACTTTCTTACTTGACTGTTGAACGACTCCGATCTGCAGATGTTTTCCTGAAAAATCGCTTTTCCTATTTCAAAGAGGAGGTCTGTCTTATCTTATGAATCGATTGAAGAAGAAATCCACTTAGATAGAAGAGAGGCAAGGCAGAATAAGCGATGTTGGAGGCAGGGCTCCTAGAAGAGAAGCTCATACCCGTCGAAAGGGAAATGATCTTTAGGTAAGAAAGGCCCCTCTCTTCACTAAGCTAAGCCGGAAAGAGATAAAGAGTTAGATCCGGGCATAGCCATAGATGTGGAACTCTTTCGAAATAGGTCAGACTTTCTCGCTAAAGAAAGAGGACAGGTGCGCAGCGGTTCGGAATCGTAGCAAGTGACATCTTCAATCAAGAAAGACCTGGAAAAAGGAAAGATAGTTCCTTCACTTCCGGGCTTAAAGAAGCGAGTGACTCTCGCGGGTATCTATCAACATATAGAGATGTCGCCCCTGTCGCTGCACTTGGAGGCCTTATCACTGTTGGTGCTTTTCATAGCGTAGTAGAGTAGCCAAGGGCGTAAGCGAAATTCGACTCTGGTAATGCCAGGTTCGGAAGAATAGATTCTTTTTCCCTTCGACTCCGATATTCTATTATATAATAGAACAGCAATATCCACTGCTGCTGCCGTTGAAGGGCTACTATGAAAAATTCTATATAAGAAGTTCTTGTCTCTTTCCCGCAAACTGATTGACCATGAATTCTGTAACAGAGGCGATGAATATCGTTACTATTGGGATATCTTTAACAGAATAGCCAAAGAGACAGGATACTAAGATTCCCAGTACAGTCCAATACTTGTCTTCCTCCTAAGAATAGTAATAAAGCGAGAGAAGCTCACTGCCCTTGCTATGAATGACTTTTGAATTATTCATTCCACCGGGAAGAGCTCCAAAAAACATACTGAAACGGCCCAGCCAAAGAAGAGTATAGCCCCGAGATAGTGGAATAGGAGGTAGGGTCCAGTCCCAAATAAAGATGGAGCAAGTTTCATTCGAACAAGGCCAAATCGAGATAGAAGCTTGATCCCCTAGTCTTAGAGCGTTGAGTTCTCTTTCCTGTGCTATCAATAAGAAGGAACAGCGGGCTGCTAAAGAGATGGCTATGGGAACTAGTGCAACGATAGATCGCCTTCCCTTACTAAGTTCCTTAGCCTTGCTTCCCTTGAATACGGTCTTTGAGAATCCGCTCTTAGGGGAATATCCGTTCTTTGATAGAATCAAGTTCTTAGAGATGAAAAGAGCTATCAATTCATTTCTTCATACCTGCTTATCTCCTACTTGAAATATAGGAAAGATACCCGGCTAGCTCAGATCTAGGCCTATTGGCCAGCTTTACTTGGCCGGAAAGAAGCTTAAGTTAGTGAGTTGCCGGTCTTGAAAGATCTTTCCTCTGGAAAGCCAGAACTCAGGCACATTTCCTTAAGCCAAGCCTTTATTTAGCCCTAAAAGCCCTTCTTAAACCACCAACCCAATCGCTTTGAGCCTTGAGCTAACTCATTTACCTTGCTGGGCGATCTTCTACTTAGAATACGCTACCACCAAAGCAAAGGCAAGCAAGAACATCTGAGTCAAGACGATTTGGGAGCAGCGCCTATTGCCGGAGAAAGAGTAGTAAGAGGACCCTACTTGACTGCTTCAAAGGCTACGCACCGGATTAATTATCACTTCATTCGTGAGAAGGATTTTCCGCTTTCGCTACGCCCGGAATAGGAGGCAAGATAGGGGACTTTCTCTACTCTACTAAGCCTTTCGCTAAAGAGCACTCCTAGGTTAGGCCGACAAGACATCAAGAGGGAAGAGAAAATCTTTCTTCTTCACCGAGTTCACATTCCCAGCTGCCCAAAAGTGGAGTTCCGAATAGCTTATTGGGAAGAAGCTTAGCCTTAGTCTACAATCATTCCCTAGTCTCTCCTATATCCTATTCCTATTCTAGCTGGGATCTTATCATTTTTCAACTCATAATAAGTACGGCATAGAAGAAGAGCCTTAGCCTTAGTCAAGAAGCATTCCCCTAGTAGCATTTGAGTCCCCTTTCTTCGCTTTCTAAAAAAAAGTGGCAATCTCGATGAAAGTAGCTGCTTTAAACTGGGAAAGCTTTCAGCTACTTACTTTATTCTCTTTATAATCTTTCCTGGGAATCAATCTCTTTTGTCGGAGCTTGCCGGGTATTTACTTCTCCTTCATCCCTTACGCTACGGCCCCTTGGGTTCGGTTCTGCCCCAAAAGAAATAATTGACCTGGTTTTATTCCTAGTTACGCCTTATCCTAATGCCCTCTTCCTAGCGAGTGAATGCGGAATGATTGAACTTCTAGCTTAAAAGGCCTCTTCTCTTTCCTTTGCTTCTCTTGAGCCGGCTCGATCCGGGAATTCTTCCCTTCTATTTACTGATCGCCTTGAGCTGGGAACTCCAAAACCATTTCCTTCTTTCTAAATCACCGAATCTCGCATCCAACCTCGGTCTTTTTGGCACAGGGGATAATCTTCCTTATGGGTTAGCTGAACCGCTTTCAAAGGCTTGATTGCCCCTTTCATCTAGCTAGGGCGCTAAGGTAGTTCATTCGGGTAGCGGTAACCCCGCTAAGAGCTCTCTTTCGACAAGAAGGTGTGAGATAGCATTTTCAATAGCTGCATCTTGCTAACAGCAGAAAGGAAAGAAGAGCTAAGCCTGAAACTCCTAGTAAAGTCGTCTGCTACTTCCACTACAGGAAAAATAAAGGGCAACTGCTCTCGAATCAGCAATGCCACACCACATCTCTTCTCTTACTCAAAAGCATTTTTTAAAAAAACCTCCCTCCCTTTTGCCAAGGAAAGCCTTGAAAGCAGGAAAGGCAAGCTATTTGATTTTAACAACGGGCTTTTCTTTTTACGATCTTACCTTCCAAAATTAGACTGATGAAAGCATTCTTAGCCATACCAGACTAACTACGAAAAAAGGGCCTCGCCTACTGGGCCCTTCTATTGCTCCTTACCCTAGAGACTCTTCCCAGTGCCAAGAACTAGGATCAGAATCAAAGTCTCAACCCGCTGAAAGAAAGTGGACTCTTCCTTTACTACTACGCTCGTTCTCCCTCTCGAACGTGATTCGTCTTTGATGCTTGATTCCTTAGCAGAGCTAATTTAGATGCGGAACCAGAGCTAATGGCTTACTTCACTACCTTAAGCCCAAGCCGGGACATTCTCTTAAGCTTAAAAAGAGTCTTTCCTTCCGGGAGAAGTTGAAGTCTTTACTTCTGAACTACTTCGACGAATTCTTTTCACTCTTTATGGCAGCAGCTAGTTCAGTGGCATCTATCTTGCTCAGTTGTCTTCCTTTGACCTTGCCTGGAATTGGGAGAAGTTGAATCAGAATCTCTTTCCCTCTCGGCTGATGAAAGACTAGAAAGGAAATCGGTTTAGCCTAGGAGACGTGAAAGAAAGCTTGAAAAGAACTCCCTTAAGAGCTAAGAGCGGCTGATTCTGTAAGAGCTTCTTCTTTTCAACGGGACCCTGGCGAGTGTAGCCTGTGCGGGTTGAGCGTAGTTTTCGAAGCGAAAGGTAGAGTAAATGAGTTAGTAAACCGAGTGCCATCCTCAAGTCTTCTTAGTGGTAGCGGGCTTTGCTTCTTTTCTTATGCCGCCTATTGGTACTAGTAGAGTAGGATTGATCTGTAATACAGAACCTATAGGTGTAACCTTTTGCTCAATACTAGAATCGACAATTGAAGCATCTGAGGCAGCATCAATCGGGGATACACGACAGAAGGAATTGTTCTATTTCTAAACTTCACCTTCAACAAGCGTAGATTCATTTTTTTAATATTTTACAATAAGAATCTTTTTTCTTTCTATCCTGAATCATGTGTCTTTCTTGTAAGACTGAGAGCGGTAAAAAAAAAAAGAATCAAATCACACTGTAATAGGTAAATGCCTGGCTATTCAAGCTAGCGTGGTAACGAGACAGTGAGTGAAAGTGAATCGGTTAACGAGACTGAGGAAGATGCCTAGCTAGTTTTGAACCAGAGCAGGGAAGTGAAGCCCTCGATTAGCAAAGAGCTCCCCCAACGAGCTCTCTCCGTTCTATCCAATATACTATTTGCTAAAGTTCAAAGGCCAGTTTGAAGAAGGTCCAATGTCCAGACATGCGAAGTCAGTGAAACAGCCGTTCCAAAGCTTTCTAGAGGTGCCTATAAGGAAGTGAAAATAAATAGGAAAACCTGATTCCAGCCGTAGTTTATTGGCTGTTAGGTCGGTGAAACTGTCCCTGTAGCTAAAGTAAAGCCAGTAGTTCGAGTTCTAGTTCTAGTTCTTTTTTTTTTAGACCGGATGGGACCTAACAAACTCTCTACGTTCGTACCTGCAGCTAACAAGTCAGAAGTGTCCCCTGAGTCCGAGTTAGCTGTTCTAGTTCTAGTTCAGGACAGGACAGTATGGGACCTGTTGCTTAGGTTGCGAAGCAAGCAACCAACCCGGCAGAAGTAGATCGGAAGTTTCCTGTTTGACAAAGGGGCGCGTTAGCGGCGTAAGAGTAAGTAAGTAAACAGATCAGGTGTAGCGGGCAAACACGGGTGTAGTGATAGAGCGGTTTAGTTTACGATTCTATTCAAACAGGCTATTGCGCCTAAGTCAATCCCTCGTATCGGCCGGCTGTCTTATGACGGGAGACACAACAAGTAGGTGCGAAGCCTTTAAATTGAAAAGCCCAAACAAGCTTTCTTCATTCGCACCTTTTAGCCTCTGTTACAGAAGTGGAAGGATCCGTTGGTAGTTTGCTCTTGCTAGAGTAGGTATACGCGGATTCGGGTTGCCTAAGTAGAAGGCATGGAACTAGTGATTCCCTTGCGATCTTGTCTTCCTACTATAGAAGAGAAGGATCAGCGCACGGATCAGGGTTTCTGACTCGCGGAAATAGGCTAATGCTATGCCTAAAAGTAAGCATTGGATGAATGCCCGGGCCTTGAGATTACTTACTTTCTTGTAAGAGCAGGTTTAAGCTTATACGCAGTAGAAGCGAGTCTCTAACAAGAAGCAAAACTACCTTATTTACTAGCGAAGCTAGCTAGAATACCTTTTTGAGAGCATTTAAAAAGAGCGCTCGGGAATAAAGCCTAATCAAAGCGGGCAAACAGAAAGATCGTGTAACTTGACAGGTGCAGCCACGACGGCTTGTTCCTCAACCGCAGTAGCTCTTGTTCTTCTTCCTTCTCAGAGGTCAATTCCGCTGCTTCAGCGACCTCCATGGTTAGTCTTTGTATTGCAGGTTCTAATCCTGAGATGGATTCTTGTGGGCTAGCCTCGGGAGGGGTAGCTTCGCTCCTGGGTTCCAAGGATGGCCTTATCTCGGTTGTGGATTTAATCAGCTCCATCAGACCGCCTGCCTCCACAGTGAAGCTTCCGACCACTGCTTCCACAGCAAGACAGGAGTAGAAGTGAGTGCTTCAGGTGGATAAGCTTCGACGCTCTCAACCTGGTTTGGATCGTTTGACTATGGCTCCGCGTTCTTTACAATCATAAGCTCTCTCACGAGAGTCCAAATCAGGTCTCCATCTTGCCTTATTAAATAAGTTCGGGCAAATCTACATTTTAAGAAGTTATAGGTATAGCTCAGGAGATGGGATTGGATCCAGAATTCGAATTGGCTCTGCATCATCTGGAACTAAATAAGCTTCGGGGTCTTGATTTCCATTAGAATCTACATATAGAATTAGAACCGGGCTACCCCATGATCGTGATTTGATCATCATTAGGTGGTGAGAAACCACGCCTTATGACGAAAGGGGAGCATTACGTCCGATCAAGACACCAGTCTGCCCTCTAATGGAGGGTGCTATGGAAGAAATTAGGCGCTGAACTGAGGTTTAGCAGTGCTTATCACTCAGGACGGCCAGACTCCAGTCGTCGGTTTACTGGAAGACTTTCTGAGGAGCTTAGTGCAAGGAAGACCGAGCAAGTGGGAATAAGTTCTTCCAACTGCAGAGTTTGCCTATAAAAACGATGTGAATCGGCCTATGTTAAGTAAGGGGGGAAGTCACCATTCGAAGTGGTGTATGGTAAGAGGACTAACAATAAGGGGGAAGCGCGGCGATCAAAGCTTTGGTTTTAGGTTCTACACTCGCCGGCCTAAAACCAAAGCTGCTCCTTCAGCTGATTTACTATCATCTTCTCTTCATTTAGTGTTCCTCCTGATCAGGAAGCTCCTATTTCTTTATGAAGAAGAGTACGTTCCTATACTACTAATCGGCATCTTCCCTCGGTCAATATTGTCTCTATTGATTTAAAGGTGAAGGTCAATTTCGATCAGCTCAAAAGGCTCCTTCTGGGGAGTTGCTGCCATGTATGAAAAGATTGCGGCCCTATATAAAAATCAGACTTGGATCATCGTTCTCCGTCCTTCGGATAAGAAAGTTATCGGCTGCAAATAGTTATGCAAGATAAAGGAAAAGTCTGATAGGACTATTGATCGCTACAAAGCTCGCGTGATAGCCAAAGGCTACAACCAGCAAGAGAGTATAGACTATGATAAGACATTCAGTCCAGTTATCAAGATGGCCACAGGATTCGAAGAACACTTGCCCTGAGGTCTCCTATTGGTATATACTCTTACAAGGTGATCCTTTTGGTCTAAAGAATGCCGGGGCGACGTACCAGCGAGCCATGACTGCGCTCTTTCATGATATGATTCACAAGGCAAGGAACTTGTGGGCTTTGATGCTTACCTTATTATTAAAATAAAAGGAGAAAGGGCTTTTTTTATGAATTAAGAGGGTTGAGTAAGGGGGGTTTGCTTGCTGGCTGGCTAGCTCGTGCAATCCACGAAAAATTCCTTCGCGTTAGTAAGCTAGCTTTGTAAGCTAAGCAAGCCTAGTTCCCCGGGCACTACGGTAGGACGTGGATCGATCATGACGAGAATGGACTTCTCCGTAATGTAAATGTAATAGAAGAGTCACAGTCCAGTTCCCCGGGCTTTCCCCCTTCTCGACCAGACGAAGGAGATATGAATTCAATTCAAGCGGGTAAGGGCTTGGCTTGACCGTGTGTTCTCTCCTAATCGGGTCGGAGGCGAAGACTGGCAAAGTTCATCATTCAGTGGTAGAGTGTTCATAGAAAAGAAGGCGTCGCCCAACGAGTGGCAGATTTGGATGGAGTCTCGCTTGGATGCTTAGGCAGTTCAGTTGAACTGGATAGAATCTCGCTCATGGAGGAAGAGTACGCGCGCTAGCGCGCTACGGCTTACGCAGTTGATCGGATCAGATAGCCCTTCGGGCAACCCCCGGCACATCAAATTCCGATCACTTGGAGGTATGGCTGAGTGGCTTAAGGCATTGGTTTGCTAAATCGACATACAATAAGATTGTATCATGGGTTCGAATCCCATTTCCTCCGGCACGGAAGTGGAACGAGCGGGCGAAATTACGTGAGAGAAAGAACCTCTTGGTGGAGTCCAGTCCCCCGGAGGACAGAATAGCACTACTTAGTGACTAGGAGCAGAGAGCCCGTTGCGCGTTGTTTGACCGGCCTATCTTCTTTCTATAAGCAAGCTCCCTCCTTTAGTCCAGTCCCTGGACGGCTCTCGGTTCTTGAGCATGTTGGGAGATTAGGCGGCAGTTGAAAGAGCTGCTCGAAAGCTTGACGAACAAGCGAAAAAAGCCCTTTCTAAACTAAACTAAACTAAAAGGGCTTTTCCCTTTATGACTAAACTAATCTAATAGGGCTGCTAGGGCGCTATTCGATGAAGAAAACAGACTTTAGGAAAGTGGTTCAGGTAGCTCAGCTGGTTAGAGCAAAGGACTGAAAATCCTTGTGTCAGTGGTTCGAATCCACTTCTAAGCGGGCGAAGGGTCCAAACCGTAGCCGGGAGCGAGCCGGATTTTCAAATTCAAGCAAGTCCAAGAGGAAGCCAAAAAATGTGAGCGCTCCAGCACTATACGGCTTATTGGCGTCGCCCTATCTTGCTGGAGGCTGATTTTCTAAAAAAAGCGGTTGAAACCGGTTCTCGCGTCCTTGTGCCAAAAAGGATGAGCGAGTTCGGTTCGAGTCTTCATCGATCGGGTAGATCTATATGCTTCGGAGGGTGAGACGAGGTGTAGCGCAGTCTGGTCAGCGCATCTGTTTTGGGTACAGAGGGCCATAGGTTCGAATCCTGTCACCTTGATGTAACGCTGAAGTCAGCAAATACTAAAATATGAACATGAACATCCATCGACCGTTACCACTTCCTCTTACCTTCTGTTGAGACTGAGATAGAGGACTGGGCTTTCTCCCTCTTCTACCGAGAGGCCGCGGGAGGAAAGGATGAGACAGAGTTTACTCCCGGATGGTAGGAAGAATATAAAGGAGGATGAGTTTTGGTACTTTAACCGAGGAAGACTCGGACCCGCCTCTTTGTTTGAATCACAGACAGTTCGGGCAGGCCCGCAGGACTGGAATTCAGAAAAGAAGGAATGTCTGGCTTTTCCTATTCTAGTGCTGGTTCTTGCTCGGTATATATCGCTTCACTTTGAGTTGGCTTGGCCCGCGCCTTGACCGCCTTGAAAGGCCCCTCCTTCCCGGCCTGGGGAGGGTGCAAGGTCTCACGATGCCCCTCCCTCCACCCGTAGAGAGAGCCAGAGTTAAGCCTCTGTATGACAGATTGATAGTAAGATCAATCATGGTTTAGTTTCATTCAGGATCGACATGCCCCAAGTTTTAAGAATTCGATGACAGGCCTTCGCTGCAAAAGATCCCGAAATGGGTCGATTCGGAATCGGCTGGATTGGAAGGATCCGGAGCCACAAGGATCTTCAACGGGTTTGAAACTCTTTTGATTTCAGGCGGTCGGCCCAATTAGCTATAAATCAAGCTTGTCGACTATCAAAGAAAAAGCCGGTTCGAACTTGTGATTTCGATAGGAACGATCCGAAAAGCTTCTTCCAGCTAGAGGGCGGGTCTAGCGGAAAGCGAGAAGCTCGCAACAGCTAAATCACGATCTCCGAGCGAGCTCATATTGACATGAGGCTGCCTCTTTTCAATGCTGGGAGTGAAGCGAACTAAGAGCTATCTATTCAATCGGGGAGATGGCAAGCAGAACGCACCCAAACTCATAGGCAATGACATTTCCGAGCTACCACATTCACGCATGCCGCAGGAGATCATATGCAGTTTCCCCGGTCTACCTGTTCAAGCGAGCGCTTGCAAGCAGCCAGAACGTACATCGTACAAGATGTCGCTCACTTTTTTTAGGAGGAGGTGAGATTAGAACCTTACTCCCTTCATTTGACTTGGAGCTATTATGCCTTTACCACTATGCATAGGGTTTCACCTCCCCTGGACGAACAATCGAGAAAGAAGCATTTCCCCCTCCCCGATGCTCTAAGTCTTAAAAAAAGAAGTGTTTCCATTTTTACGAAAGCTGTTGACGGCTCAACAAAACAAGGAAGAGAGAACGAAAGCTAGCTCGTCTGAAAAGAGGTAAGCAAGGGTCCAGCTTTAAGTAGTCCGATAGTTCAACCAACGCTGTAGAAGGTTCTTTCTAAGCAGCGTCAGAGAAAGCAATAGTCAAGAAAGCAGGCAAGTAGTAAGCTGGCCAAGTCAAACTAAGCAGAAGTTGAAGGAAGGAGACTTTTTTTTGGAAGTTTGAGAGATAGTGAGGCAATGAAATTGTTGACAAATATACGAAAAGGAGAAGCATTGAAGCGTCGCCCCAAGCCCTATTTTTCAGCAATGACCGGTCAAGGTCAATCAAAGCGGAGATTGACAGATGATTCTAAGCATAGAAGAGCTCTTAACAAGTCTGATCACCATCTATAGAAGGATTGAACGGCAGATTGATCATCGACTCAAGCACGTATTGCCAGCTTCACATTACAACATGTCCCCTGAAAGGTCAACAAAGAGCGCCTCCCTCCACACTAAACCGAAAAACCGGACCCCTTGAGCTGAACCAACAAAGCATTCCATTGAACCATTGAATGCCCTCCGTCAAAGCCACTTTCGGGGGAGAACTCTTGCTCCCTGGCTCCCTAAAACCAAGAGACAATGCATAAGATGCAGAGGCAACTTATGTTGAAGAGTTAGTCTCTATCCTATGTCTAGGAGTAGAGAAGAGAGCACCTTCAACCGACAAAGCAACCCGCTTTGCCTGCTCTTCCTGCTCGGCCAAGATGTGTTAAACTTTTCCTTCTTAAAAAATGTATCTAAAGGTGGATAATGGTACTACTGGTCTGCTGCTTTGACTTTTTCTTTTTCCAACTATACTGTGACGAAAGAAAGCAAAGAAACTCAGCTTCTTGCAGGTCCCAATAAGCGGGTAACTAAAGTCTACTCGTCAAGTAAAGCCTCACTTTTTCAGCGAAGGCCAGAGCCGATTCAATCAATGCGACTTCGTCCCACCAGTCAAAAAGGAAAGAATATTCTGAAGTGGGCAAGGAAGAAAGAAGCAGGTCGTCAGTGTAGAAAGAGAATCTTCTCATTCAAAAAATGCCCTCTTATGCGCTATCCGATCTCGGTGAAGCCAATGGGTTAGCAATGATCCTATCAATTGACTAGTTTCGGGACTTCTCCTGAAGAATGACCAAGGGAACCGACCGTATCAAAGTAGTGTGATCTCTTGGCATAGTTGAAACTCGATGTCAGAAAGCACGTTCCTCGCGTAGAAGCCCGAACTCTTGGACGAAGGTCAGATTCAGCGAACGGAAGGGTAGGTTAGCTTTCTCACTCTCCTTGCTTTCTCTCAAGAATTTCATCTTCTGATGAACTACCGATTGCTTGGTTGAGTTCTCTCACATAGCGTCAAGGAATCGAAGCAATCCTGAGAGCGTATGGCATAGGGCAAAGTCGACATTTTCGTGATTTTAGGTCAGAAAATGCCCCTTTAGCCCACTCTCTTTTTACGTAGCCAACTAGTTGGTGTACTCTCCTTCGACGCTGACTCGATAGAAGTAAAGCTCTTTGTCTCAAACAATTTCATTGCCTCACTTCGATCGCCTCGCATTATTGTAAACTATTTGATCTTAGTCGTCTTGCGTGGAAGGAGCCAGATGACAGAGACTTTTCTCACTCCTCTATACTATTAGATTGCGTTCGACTACCCGATCGATGACGAACCTAACCACCCTGCTTTTGGAGATGACGGAGACTTTACTCGATGTCTTGACCCATTCATAGTCTGCTAATCTAATCCCAACGTCTTTGATCCTGACAAGCTTGGATAGGACTATATCTTTGTCTTTTGTTTGTTACACAACACCTTTGTTCTTCCGGCTATGGTTCTTTCTATTCTGATTTCTTACTTATTTATGGTCTGGCCTTTTTCAACCTCTTTTTCAGGTAGAGTATCTGAGAGCCTTGTTCAACTGTGCCCACAGACCCGTAAGCCCTCGAGGCAAGACGAAAAGGAAGAGATGCTCTGGCTTTCTTTGGTCTTGAACTCGCTCCCCGCTGGAGAATGAATGTTGGAAATTTTTCGATGACATGTTCTTTTGAGTGCACGATTTCTTAGCTGTGCCTGTTCGATACCGAGCTCTTTGATGGCCTTTCTTTATCCGTTCACGCTAAAAGGTAGTGAGTGGAGTCAGGCACAAAGCGATCCTCAGCAGCCGAAAGAAGCCTTGTTCTGTCTCCTGTTGAAGTGGTGACTTACCTGCAACATAAGTTTTGCAAACCTAGGAAAATTCCACTTTCCACTAGACGAAGGCAAAAAGAAAAAGATAGAATAAGACGGTTTTTCAGGCGTATAGAGAATGACACGATCATCTAGCCTTGGTCTTCTCATCATCTGATTCCCGAAAGGCGGAACTGAAGAACGCACTGTTTGGGACTGGGCACGATCCCTCTTCTTTCTTTAGACTCTCGTTTTTTTTTTCTGGATGTGGATTGAGCATTTTGTTGAGTCTTGTTTTTGCGCTTGTTAACTTTCTTCTTTTTGACTGGACAACTGGATGCGAATCTTGCTCTACCATCCCTTTCTTTAAAAAGAAAGAACTCTAGTGAATGGCTAAGAGGAAGTGCCTCTGGTATTTCTGTTTCGACATGGCCTTGATCTTCTGGTGAAGTGGCAGTAATGTGAGCCTTATCCAATCCCTTTTCCAACCAAGGATATTGAGTCTGACCGAGGTTGATTTCTCATTCTTGGCTGTCTAGCTATGACTAAAAAACCTACTTGTGACAACTCGATACTGGAAGCTTTGATGAGACTCTTTTTGCCAGCACACGACCATAAGCTGTCTTTGCTTATTTCCTTGCTTGGCTATCCTCGAATGGCTTGGTACGCGCCTGCTTTTGAGAGCCTTTCTGCTGGTTCCCTTCGTCGGCGTCATTGAACTTCGTGAGCATTTTTTCAAGAATGTTCAGCTCAAAACGAATGGTCAAAGGAATTGATGATTCGTGTTTAGTTCTGTTCTATTCCTAGTTTTTTAGTACACCCATGTAGAAGGATCTTTCTGACGCTAAGCGCGCTGCTTCCTGTCCAAGTGAAGAATATCTTGTCCAAGTCCTTCCAGCTTGCATCCTTCTTCTGCCATTGGGAATGGAACATCTCTCAACTTGTAAGTAGTAGAAATTAAGGACTCTGTTGTAGGTTTTGGTTGATTAAAGAATCTTCTCAGAAGCCCATGTTTATTGTCAAAAACGAGACCTTTACGGGTCTGCTCCTTTTTCGGGTCTTGGCGCCTTGGCTGCTGCTTAAACAGGACATCCTCTCAGAAGGCCGTGTATATTAGTAAAAGATGTGACTTTCACAGGTCCGATTGCTCCTTGCCGTCAAATGGAAAGTTAGCTCATAGGGCTTTTCTGGTACTCTGCGGAAGATGCGTGAATTGGCCTGCTTTTTCCCTTTCAGTATGCGCGAGTTGCAGGTCTGTGCAGCAGAAGCTTTGACATATCGGGTGCTGGATATGCTTCTATCCTCTTACCGAATTCTCTGTCATTTTCTTTAATATTAAGTGTTGTAAGATGTTGTAAAAAATGTTCTAGTTGAAAGAAATTCCACCTCCTCCTTTTCTAGCTCTTTGATGAGCTCTTCGAGAGTCATGATATAGGCGTAGGCTCATGACTCTTGAAAGTGAATATCGCTCGCAATGGCCGCCCTGATAGTTGAACCTTTCAACGGAAAATTTCTTATGCTAGCTCCAATGAGTAGTAGAGGAAAGCTCGGCCTCAGTGCGTCCTACTTGTGTCGTGTTTTAAGCTTGCTATGCATTCTTGCTTTATCTACCATTCTTTACAATCCATTTTTTGTATGCCCGCTGCTTCGTCCACAATTACTGACAATCCATCTTATCTTTATTGGGATCATACTCTCTTGGACTTCAAATATTTTTTTTTATCTGTATTGGGAATTATTCTCTGGGCTTTCCATGGGACCATGCTTTGGATTTCAATCCGAGATCATCCCTTGGGGTTTAGTTCATTCTCTTGGTTAGTTGATCTCTTGCTTAGTTCATTCCATTTACTGCCCCTCTTTTGCTTGATGAAAGACATCCTGGCAAAGGCCGTGTATTTTTAATAAAGGGGACTTTCATGGGTCCGATGGCTCTTTGACTGGTGTGCTTGAAAATGGTGATTGAAAAATGGGCTTTTGAAATTCGATTTGTCGCAACAAGAGGTATTGTCTCCGCCTTTTTAAGTAGGGATCATCTCTCAAGTGTTATGATCTTCCATTGATTGTTGCTCGGTAATGGCCTAAGGCTCAATGATTGATCTTCTGCGCTAAGGATGGATCAGCTAGCAGTAGTTGTAATAGCCACGCCAGTCAGTGAAAAGCATGAAAGCAGCGGCCTTATTAGATGTGGGGCTTCTAGCTCTCGTAGTCAGAGTAGCAATAGCAAGCGGTAGCCGTATCAGCCCAGCTTGTAATAGATAAAGGCTGCTGTAGCCTTTAAAGGTCAGGTAGTTAGGGAATGAGCAATAGTCCAAGTGATAAGGTGAGGTAATAAAGCTGGTCAGACAGTAATCATAGGCAAGGTTCCCAATCTTTGAAAAGAATCAATAAAGGCGAAAGGTAAGTAGTCGTAGCTGCACAAGAAGCGGTAACAGCAAGAAGCAGCAAGCATAGGCAAGCAAGCAGTGATCTCGGGTAAAGTAGTCAGAAGGGTTCGCTAAGAAGACAGGTCAAACTTTTCATTGACTAGCTAGCAGGAAGCGGTAGTCCGGTAAAAGCAATAAGAGTATTGAGGCCATAATACCGGTGTTTTCATTGGTCAGCAAGAGTAGGCCCGCCGATAAGGCCAAGAGCAAGCAAGAGTAGTCCTATCTGCTTAGAAGGATTCGATAAAGAGAATGCGAGTGAGAAAGACTTGGACAAGACAACAGATGACGCACTAATTGCACCTCCTGGTACTAAGAACTCGAGTGCCGACTGTTGCTACAGTGTTTTAAAAGAGAGTTCTCGCTATTGTAGATTTACGAATTGATAGGCGCATTTTACCGGAAAGAGATAGACGGGCAGAAGATCAATGAAAAAAGACTAGCTAGCGTGAGCGGGAGGAGTCTACGACAACCAATACTTATCCAATGAAATTCCCAATTACAGCAGACTTGGACTGAGCAATTGAAGTGAAGACCTCAGGTCTAGGGGGCCCAATCATTGCATTTGAAAGCAGCGCGTCAAAGCCTATAAGAGCTGTAAACTCGTGATATAGGCACGTAAACGTAAAGAAGGGCTGAACCCCTTACTCATGGAAGTACTAGCAGCTGGAGGGGCAGGATAAGCTAAGAAGCGGCGGGAAGAGGGTGCGAGATAGATATAAGTGTTCTTCGTTGGATGGGACGGACTGACTTCCTTAAACAAGAGGCTGACTAGAAGATGGATATTGCGGAACGCTAAAAGGATAGCGACGGGGTGTAGTGGTTGTTTTGGAGGTCGCATACCTTGGTTGCAGTGACATCGACACTGACGAGTCCTCTCATTTCCGCAGTCCCAACAAGACTAGCAGTAAGGGACGCAGAGGGTGCACTTGGAGAATTCGTTCCTAAGTCAACATCACGAGCAGGTCCTGCGGATATATAGCCGAGTGAATTTCGAAGCTTGCTCTCCCAAAGGAGCTTTCTAGCTACTGACCTCGTGGAGGACCCTTTTTGCCAAGCACATCCATCAACGGAGGTCGAATTCAAGCAGCGAATGAGAATAGGGGGATCGAAAGAGGAATTCGTTTAAGCAAGAGCGCGGATGAGCGAACTCCCTTAACCTATCGAGCAATGAATGTGCAACTACCGATTATTAGGGGCCAGTCTCCTCCTCTTTATTAGTTTAATTCACCACTCCGTAGGCTGCAATTTATGGATGCTAAGGAAGCCTATCGAGGGAAAGACCCTATTTGATCGCTCGAACCGAGCTTGATTACGGATGAGAAGCCAATTAAGTTATCGGCGAGGGAACAAGTGCAACCAAGGCCAAGACCAGAAGGAGTACTACCATTCGCGATGAAAGAAGAAAAGATGCGAGCCGGAAGGACGACGAGAGATGATCGCTCGGAGGAGGCACTAATTAGACGGGAGAGCCTTGGAGAGGGGGACCGGGGCCAAGCTGAGCTTATAAACATATGCTGCATGGTTTAATAAAGGAGAGCATTCAACTCGTGTGTTTGGCGTGGATCATAGAGGCGGATTTACCGTGGGATGGATTCCCAAAGGTAAGACCTTGCCTGGGAGTAGTGCGCTTAGCGTGGGAAAGATCCTCTTTACGGCGAAGGTAGGAAATCGATCGGAGGCTAGGGAGCGGAGAAATTCCTTCCGTTTTTTCGAATTGCTAAACAACATCGGATGAGGCCTCCCTTAATATTATATTATATTAATAATGGAAGCAAGAAATTCATCCTACTTTTTGTTCTCAAAGGCGGGCGCTTAGGGTACAGCTGCGTGAAAACTTCTAATCTTCGCCCATCAATTTAGACCAGCCACTGACCTATCGGACACTTTTCAGACAGAAGTCGTCATTTTCTTGTTTAGAGGTCGGTTCTGCACTGCAAGGGGAGCTCGCTCGATTCGATCGGGGAGAAAGCACACACGATCTATGTATAGATGAATAATACCAGTTGAGTCGGATGGTGCTAGTGTTCTCACTTACGAAAAAAGGGGCTTAACCAGAGGCAAAGAAAGAGTTTCCTTCCTTTGCTATTCTATTCAGTGGCGAGCAATTCTATCCTAAATGGTGTAGATTGCTTCTTTCCCTCTTTGCTTGTGTTGTGCCTGTGCCGATGCCTATAGTTAAAAAGAAAGGAAAGACTCAAATACGCCAACTCATTTAGTATAGTCAAACTCAACATACGACGAGGCTCCTCAAAGCCAAGTTTCTCAGGATTGCGATCAACATTCTTCTTGGGGGTTGCTTGTATGGCTTATATCCCTATTTTATAGGTAGCCTGTGTTCTACCAGATCCCTGGAAAGACTAGGCATTTCGTGGTAATCCCAGGCGAAACGACACAATTTCGATATTCTTTTAAGAAAGAAGCTCGATGAGCTTTTCCCCAAACTCCCCTTTTACTATACCACTGATGTAGATAGACTTGTGGACATCTCCGTCCCACCAGGTTTTTGAAATAGAAAGTTCGATTCGAAGGATTCTCCTGTTTATGGCTCTTGCCCGTACTTTAAACTTTACATTACTGGATACTTATGTTGTTAAATTTTTGCTGAAAAAAGATTCTAATTTTCGCAACTTTTATCTAAAGGTAGTTGGTTGGGGAAGAGTTAGAGAGACTTTTGTATTTAGATCTGAGTCCTTCCTTACATACAATTTATCGACCTCCTTTTTTGAGAAAACGAAATTTTCACGATAGCCTTGTTTTGAAATTGATTTATTCCTTTTTGTAATTACCTATTTTTTATTCGAAGTGAAAAGATTGGAAAGGGGCATGGAATACCGCCAGTCGGACTTATAAGCCTAGTCTTGATGAACTTCCTTCTCGACGATTTCGATCGGGAATTCTTGTTTGTCTTACTGGGATTCGTTATGTAAGGGTGTGTTCTGTTATATGCCCACCTAGACCAGATTCATTATTAAAGAATTCTCTTTCGACGAAATTCTCGAAAGTCTTTTCTTGGAACTTCATTTCCAGTGAAAGGAGTGTAGGCTTGCTTCGCATAGGCTACACAAGCCAGGGGCGAAAGGAAAAAGAAGCCTTTGAGTCATTGAAACAGAAAAGAAGGGTGCTCTTGCTATGCCTGAATTGCGAATACCATTTTCTATAGAAAAGATGGATGCATCCGGACACGCTATGGGAGCAGTTTTCCTACAAGGAAGTAAGCCAGTGTGTTCTCATTCAAAATTCTTTTCCGGTTCGGTGCTGAATTATACAACCTACGAAAAGGATATGCATTAGTGCTTTCTCTTTAAAAAGTGAACACTCCCTTGGGAGAAGTAGGCTTAATGGGTAACTCAGGGGTAGAATTTGTACCAGTGGAAAAGGAGAACTTAGTGCTCGTAAGAGTGGATAGAAAAACTTGTTTAGATAAAGCATGGAGGGAACAATCCTGATGCCGGATTTGAACCTAATGACCATGTGGTCTTGAGATTGACTTTCAGACTGGATACTTGTGTCCAGAGTAGTGGAGACCGGCGCACTCTCACTAGAAGGAGAGATTGAAGATGAACCCAGCACCATATAGAAAGTTTTGACTCTCACTTCCTCAAATTCCAAGTCTCTTTCATGAGGGCTGCGCTTTTCACCTACTCGATTGAATTCACTGCCACATCCGTAAGAGAAGTGGGCAAAAAGCTGCTCTCCTAACCGGTACCGGTGGTGGTGTCATAGAAGTAAGCGCTGTTGTCGGAAGGAGTAAGGACTAAATGCCCAGAGTCAACTGCTGGTGGTTCAAGAAGTGAATCAGATTCATCCTATAATAAGTAAGAAGATGGTACGAAAGGGATTGATTGGGATTCATCGACATCTGAGATTCATTTCTAAAAGAATGGCACTAATTAATTCCTCAATAGGAACTGAACTGAACGCTGGAAGCTTACTCTGGTCGGCAGCCAGCAACTTCTTTGAGATCTTTATGAGTCTGCCCCCGATTCATTGAGCAACCTTCTACTGTCTCTGAGACTTTGACGTCAAAGACTAATCCGGCTTATCCGATCAGAGAATAGAATCATATCCAAGATGAATAAATGAACCTTACTAAGCTTGAAGTCAAATAAGGACTATTTACCGGTCCCAAGGAGCAGCTGATCACGAAGGCAAGATAGTTTGCTGAGCGGAATCCGCTTCCGAACTCAGAACCCTTATCTTAAACTAGGGGAGGGCATACGAGGTAGTGACCGAATGACCCAATGTGTCTTTCCTGTTTGTTGTTCCAACTTTCGCTAAGAAGAACCGTTATCCCCCGTATGGAGCCACCGTCGCTTCGGTCGGCTAGCTCTCGAATCGATAGACCGCCGATTTCTTTCTCAGTCGATGGGGTGACATTCCTCTCATTTCCGAATCCAAAATGATTCCTGGATTTGGCTATCTATCATCATCAAGAGGGCCCAGCCCATTTATTTGTCATGTCACGACAGTTGCTTTCCGGTTTGCATCTCTGCAGCACAAGCATCTGGTACAAAGCATTGCATTCTTTAATCACAGTTGTGGCGTGAAAGAGTTCGTCACAGGATCAACGGATACATTCAATTCACCACGGCGGCATTAATGAGAAAAGAAGAAGTACCACGATCATGAAGGAATAGCTCGACCCACCCAGATGTATACTCAAGTTGATTCCGACTTCGACGATTGCCGAATCAAAAAGAAATACACTAGAATCTTAGCTACGAAAGCAGATGCATTGAATAATCCCATCTGAACAAAAAGGAGAGTTTCCGAACTTAACACAGCCTATTGTATAGATGCGCAACCTATAATCGGGCTAACGGTTTATTTGCTCGTTAGGCTTTCCTGTTCGAGCAGGCATAGGAACAGTTAAGCCAGCATAGAGCAAAGCTCAACCAATGGGCTATTTGCTATAGTTCAAAGCCCTGTTCATAGAAGGTCCGGAGACATGAGAAGGTGGTTTACTTACTTGCTGCTTTTAAGAGCAAGGCGGTCTAGCTGCTGTTCCAAAGCTTTCATGCCACCTAAAGGGAGAACGAGATGCGAACAACGGGCAAAGGAGCAGATCAGGTTGTTTACTGACTTTTGTACTAGCTGTACTAGCGTGAGCGTACTTGTGTGTTAAAGGGCTACTTTATTTGGGCTGCTAAGTAGAAGTAGAAGCTATAGGCTTTCGCTTTCGCGCCTTGCCTTGCTGTTAAGTAAGGTGGAAGCTAGCTACTTGCTTGTTAAAGGTGCTTGCCCGCGGCTATTCGTAGATCTGGAGTTCTGCCCTATAGCCGATTGTGCTACTTTCAATCCTGAGTAGCGGGTATTAGGTGAGAGGGCGCCTATATCATAGCTGTTACTGTGCTTTCTGGATACCTTTCCATGCTTTAACAAGCCAGCTACGCACCTTGCTCTTATAAGCAAGTCGCTTTGATTTGGGAATAAGCTGGAAGTAGTATGTATGAGTTGAAGTGAAGGGCGCTAGTAAGTAATAATAAGTAGAGCGGAACACTGTTGGCTGAACAAAAGACGTATGACTTGAGAAAGTAAGATCGGAGATCTGTTGTCGGGAAAAGGAGTGAACATGGTACTTTCGAATAAGAATAATAGGGACTAATAGGAGAATGCAAATAATAGGTCCTTTTAGCCAAATCCAGGCTTTTTAGTTTGTAGCTAGGCAGCTAAGCCAGTAGTAGTTCAGTTCAGGTCAGGGCATGAAGCTACAGGTTCTATTTGCGGTCGTGAGACAGAGGTCAGAGGCAACTTGTTATATAGGTAGCCGTGCGTGTTAATAGATCTTATTCTATACTAGTAGTAGCAGTAGTGGGTGAATCGGTTTCTTAGGTAAGGTTGACTTTCTTTATTAGAAGGATAAGCACGGTTATTGCTGTTTGTCCCAACATTCAGCCGAGGTAGGCTACAAACTTGCTCGTTAGAAGTAGTTAACGAACGGAAATAAGGCCATTTGATGTCTATAAGTGAAGATTGGATGGATGCCCGCTCCCTGGGTATGCTTTCAAAAGGGCTGTTTTCATGCGTGCTGGTGTTCGTGGTCTGTTGGTTTTTCTGTTCTCGTGGGGGAAGGCGGGATTGGAGCATCTACCAGTTGAGAGTGTGCTCGGGCAAGAGGTTGACTATTCTACAGGCCACTTAGCTAAACGAAATCCTGAGTATCGATTGTCGTGTGAGTCTCGACCAATGTGTAGCTGCCGTTAAAAGGCTATAAGTAACGGCATTCTCAGTTAAGATAACAGGATTCAAGCTTGAAAAAGTGTACGTGCTTCTTATGTTATAAGTAGATGTAGATGTGAAGGTGCCTAAGGAACCGCCCTAACTCATATCTTCCTTCCTCTGGGACATTGGTGCACTTGCAAAGTACTCCTATCCGCTTGTAGAGAGTCTTTCTCCGACCTTTGAAGTTGAACACTTTCTCAATTGTGAGCTGGAAAGTGAGTCTGAAGCGAGTTGGTATGGTCTAGGGCTTCCGATTCACAGGCTATGAGAAGGCCTTCCAACTCTTTCATAATCGTTCGAAGAAGTGGCCGAAGAAGGACCGGCTGGAGAGTAAGTAGTACTAAAGTCTGTTGGTGGGTAGGGTCAAGTTGTTGAGGGTTCCAAACCTCTATAGTAAGTAAATAAAGCATAGAGAAAGTGCGCTCTATAGCTAGCTCCAATTGAACAGGTTGAGGAGAAGAGCTAGTTCCCTTTTTCACTACGTAAGCCTCGGGCTAGTGCTTTATTAAAACTAGCCCTGAACCAGGGCGGAAGGAATAGCACGCAAAAGCCGGTTGGGTCGGAAGAGCAAGCTTCTTCTTTTCAGGCTTCAAGTCTTGTTGTCTTTCTTTCGGAATCCTTAGGTTAAGAATACGAATCCCATTTCCTTGAAAGGAAGGTATCCTCTACCCGACTTTCTTTGTTTTTAGTAAGGAAACTCAGTTTCTTTCCGATTCCGTTAGTGATTAGTGATCCCGAATCGAGCCTGATGCCTAGCCGGGATTATTGCGTTGGATTGATCAGCGGAGTAGTAAACTCTTTTGACGGACGGAGTGCCTATTTCACATGGAAACGTGACCTGCTGTGCCGGTCGAGGCTCAAAACTGAGCGTTGTAGTCCACGGACTTTGACTCCGGGGAAGCTCATTCAGTTATGGAATGCGTTAAGGGCTCTTAAGGAGGAGAGAGAGGGGCTAAACCCACCATCCCTAGCTGGAAAGTCTCATTGAGTTCCCAGCTAGGCCTACGCTACGATCGTTAGAACTCCCTCCAATCGGTTCAAAGCCGCAGATCAAGGTTGTTGTGCTTTCTCTTTGTCCAGAAGACTAAGTAGTTGACGAGGTCTCATTTCCTGACTACTACTAAAAGGCAACAAGCCTTGTTTGTTGCGCATAGCGAAGAAGGGACTTGTCTCATTGAATTTGAGGGCAAAAAACCAACCTGGTAAAGAGGGTAGGTGGGTGGGGAAGGAAGTGCGAGATCCGGTCATTGAGAACAAGATATTGAAAGCTTCAAACAAGTAGTCCGCTAATGTATCAAAATAGAGCTTCCAGAGGCAAGCCGAAGCGGAGAATGTATCTCTTAAAGAGTCTCTCTGAGTAGTCTATCAAAGCACAACGAGAATGGCTCTGACTAAGCATCTGGTGAGGGATCAGCTGTGAAGCTAGAAAAGCCAGATGAGGCTGGTGACAAGTTCAAATTGGACTTTTTGTGACCAATATCTGACCGAGAAATGAGTTGATGAACCCTCATGGGTGGTCTTACCATAGATAGGAATTTCTCCATTCTTCGATGATCCAACGCGCTAAGGTAATTCATGTTCTCAGTATTCACCACTACCTGTAGGTTCTCCTGGATTCTTCCTTTAAAAGAGGATCTAGCCCTGGCAATTAAGCCAGCGTTCTCACCAGCCAAATTGGAAGTGAAATTCCCAGATGTAGCGAACCTTAACATTGCGGATGCCACGTTATTGTATCCTTCTTCCCCACTCACTCTTATCTTTATCCAAGGAAACCGCATTTTTTTTGCTTTCTTTTCTTTAGAATGAATTCTAGGCAGAGTCTGAGGTAACGGCACCTCAACATACATGACCAACGGTCGGGCAATTCACCGGGCTTTTCGTGAAGAAGATAAGATTGATGACCTTTTTAGTTAGTCCGGCTAAGCACCAACCAAAGCAAAGATAACCATATGTGCAAGCTCGCTGATCCGCTTTTCCACTCTTCAACACGTTCCTTCCACGAATCGCCCATCTAATAGCCCTTTCTTCGGCTTTCAACATTCTTACCGGCCGGGTATAGGTAGTTCACGGATGCTTTTTTCTCATCGAACAGCGGAAAATGAAAATACCGGAACTCCCTCGGCACTTCCTTCGTCTGCTTTCTTCCGCCAGTACTCTTCCCTATTCTACTATTCGATTCTCTTTTCGCCTGCCTAAACTCACCGACCGTGCTTGGATATTCCTTTGACGTACGTGAATTAGGCCCTTGCTTGGCGGGTCGGGCGACCGGTTAGCAGTAGATCCTTTTCCATCCGTGAGAGGTCCTTACTTACGTATGTTATTGAATTCATTACAGAACCAGTCTTTGTAGACAATTTTATACCCCTTGCTTTGCTTCAAAATCTCAGTTTTTACTAGGAAGCCCCCTTTATAACATAACGGAAAAAGCGCTGGAACGAGGTCTCATAAAACCATTGCAGAGACCAAAAGCATGAAAAGAAAAGGGGCTACTGAAAGAGAAAAACGAAGTAAATGGACAAGCAAGATTCGCCCAAATATCCCAGACTTCGGAGAAGGACTGGCCTGATGAAGAGGAGGGAACGTGCCGTTTGAGAGGAAGCAAGGGATGAAAGCGGACTCCTCTAATCCTATAGCTGAAGGATGAATCCCTTCTCGAGTCTCTAGACTTGCTTCCTAAAGCTCTGTGGCTACCTGCCCGTGATCCACTTTTAGACTTTTGGTTTTTTGAGCTTCTCCAGACCACCCCACCACTGGCAGCCTTAGCTTGTGTGACTTCCGCTCAAGAAATGAGAGTCAAGCTGTGAACAACGAAGAATAAAAATAGACATTGGGACGTCGGGGTCTAACTTCCTTTCCCCTGTTGTCCAATTCCTTCCTTTGGCTGGAAGCCTTTACTGGAGTCGGCCTACCTATATAGAACCGGATTGCCGATAGAAGTAGATCTTGCTTACCGGTCGGTCATACAAGTTTGGTTAATATAAATAAGTTTTGACCTTTGAATTTGAAATGAATTTGAAAAAGGTTTGGCCACAGCTGCTCTAGCCGTGTTGCAAAAGAAGGAAATACGGAACAACTTACTTTCGGAGGGACAACTCAAAGTTTCCGGGCGGTATACCCGTCTCCTACTATTCAACATCAACATTTTCGCTTAGGTTTTCTCTGGCTTTTCTACTCGTCTGGCATTCTGTTCTCCTTTGTCTTATTTTTTTATTACATCTTTCTTTGTTATTATCCCTTGAGTTGACTTAGTAGGTTGAAAATCGACTTTGTTTTTTTCGGTTTCATTTCAAGTCTTGCAGAAGACGTCGTTCATTACCATATCAAATAGAGAGGGGTTCCAAACCTCTTACTGATGGAAAGACCACTATTGAGGGAAATTCAGACTCACTCTTGGTATTGATCTGAGAAGACTTTTGCCCCACTGGAAAAGGTTACTTTTGTACAGGCTCTGATTGCAGTTGCCACGGCGAGAAAGTAGTCTTCGTTCCAGTGAGATGTGGGGAATTTCATTCTGAATGGAAAACAACATGACGGGGTTTACATGCAACCTTCGCCAGGGCGATCAGTTTCTTCACATCTAGTTAGTCGACTCAGGAAGGCGTTGTATGGACTAAAACAAGCAAACGTAGGCTCGAAAGCAAGGGAAGGTCCTATTATTGGGGATCTTCCTTGACCTGAAAGCTGGGTGGAAGGGTCTCTTTTTTCTATGTGTTTCGCCCATTCGAGTGTTCTTTGACGATGGCATCATAGGCACCAGGCCCTCGGTCCGTCTGTGCTGCTTCGAATGATAGGCTTTCAACGCTTTCCCTAGCTGTACTGATCTATCTGGCAGTTCACTACGCGCCAAATGATTCTTTGCTATTTCCTCTTTCTCCTCTCGGTCTGCCTGAAAAGAGTTCCCCGTAAGAGGGACAGTCATAACAAGATTCTGATTTGCGGTTTCATCAGACGGGATCAAAGATTTCGAAATTAGCCGATCATAGGTAAGCGGGTTAAGCAAGGGTTGGTCGAGCTGACTTTCGTTTCCTATATCCAACGAGAGGAGGAGAAGATGTACATATATAGTCTTTATACGCTGGATTTTGAACTAATGTCTTTGTAGTACTTTCTTCTTTTCTAGTCGATACTTCTTCAATCATCCGCGGTGGACTCCAATTAAGATACCCGAGCTGTCGTTGACTCCGAATGATGGGAAAGACTTGCCGCCCGAAGAAAGTGGTTCCCTTGACAGTGAATGACCTTTTTCGAAAAGTTAAGAGAGGCCATGACTGATTACGCAGATAGCAAATAAGATAAGGCAGAAAACGCAGGTGCGGAAAGACGCTATTTTAAAATGAAGCGAAATCCGAGCTTTCCGCTCTGATTCAGGGGGAGAAGTTTCCTTCTTAACCATATGCTTCACACATGAAGTCTGTCTTCTCCCTTACGTGATAGGGCTGCCAAGTGCTTGCTTCAGTTACTGCCCAACGAGTTCGGAAATCGACTCCCCATAAGGGCAAGTCCAGTGGAAATGAGGAAAGGAAGGACAGCCACGGAAGCTGGTCAGCCTAAGACCGTAAAAGCCCAGTTCCAGTATTATAGGAAGCATGGCATAGAAAAGAGAGCAGGGCATGTCATGGATTGTAAGGAAGAAGTCACACGTGTACATGAAAGCAAGCGGGAGCAGAGCGTAGGGATGGAGCAAGGAGGATAGTAGTCACTTAGGTGCTCTCTCTGTGCTTCTTTCCTAAGTCCGTAGCTCAAGGTTACCTTAGCAGCAGCAAACCTTACTTAGCTAGCCGCAAGCAAGTTAGCTAGAGCTGAGCTGCCTTACTCTAAGAAGTAAGCAAGTAAACTACCTTTCCTAAGCCTAAGTTTACCCGGCCTAAGCAAGAACAGTTCCCTACCCGGGTAGGGGCTAAGCTCACTCGTTTACCCGTCCGTTCACTGCGTTCACTGCTACGTTCCTAGCTCCAGTTTGACTTTAGCTACGAACTCATAACTACTAGCTCTCTTAAGACCTAACCTCATTCATAACAATGTCAGCGCATCGGGATTATGGTTTCTAATTGGTCCAGAATAGGCCCTCCATCCGCCTATTATCTGACTACCCTTTGTTTAACTCAACAAGAGCAACTGCCTTGCCTTACTTGGCTGGAAGTACAAGAAGGTGCGTAGCTTGTTAGGAATTAGCTGGCTTAGAGATGATAAAACGGATTAGTAGTTCTATTACATAACTCGGGCTTACCTGCTTGCTTACCCGCTCACTCGAACAAGAACTCCAGCTTGGCCAACTTCTAGCCTGCTTTGTCTTTAAAGGTAAGGAAAGAAAAACCTCTTATCGTCTGGGCCTTAACTTCAAATAAAGCGTAACAGCCGTGTGTTAAGCTTATTACGAGTCGATTTTCCGACTTTTAGATGAGTCCAGTCCTTAAGGAAGGACTCAAGTCGTGAAGCCTATCTATGGAGCCTCTGGCTTTAAGGAAGGATGGAAGTCGTAAAGCGTAACAGCTTGATTGGGTTCCTTAGCTTTCCCCTTAGGCTAATAAAGGGACGGGGCCGCTATGGAGTAAGGACCAAGCAAAAGGAGGCAGCCGAGACCAACTCCTTCGGCCGTTACCATCCATATATGGTTTTCTTCTTCTTTCTCTTTCGAATAAATCACTCGGTCGACTTTTGTTCTGTTGTATTTAATGGGCAAATTGGGGTTTCTTTTTTTCTGCAAACTGAAGTTTCTTATTAAGCGTCTCTTGATGCAGCCCCAAAGTGTAGCAATAACCCTTTCTTCCTCTAGCTCTTCGATGTTGGTTCTAAAAGGAATTCTCATGAATCTCTCTTGAAAGGGCCCTTTATTTTTCACCCTTTTTGGTAAATAGTTTGCGATCATAATTATGGGTACATTGGTCTTTTTAGTGAAAATCCTGGTAGTCAAGTCTACACTCTTGTCCGTCCAGCACCTTGAGCAGTGTGTTGGCATATTCGGTTCCGGCTTCCGTATCAGAGGTAATGTCGCTTTGCTCCTCTGGTTCGTTGAATTCATGGAAGACCCACAGATCATAGTAATTGTCTGCTCCAGCGAAATCGTTTTTTCTTGCGCTGGCAAAATAAGTAACACTTTAGAGAGCATGTGAATAATAAGCGTCTTCTGCGTGCTGGGTTGCCCGTATATGAAAAGTTGTCGTGTCTTAATAGGTCTGTGAAAAACGAGTTGGCACGCGATCCAATCCAGGAGTAGATATTTCTCCTTGATTTGCTCAGGCGTGTATTCTCTTGGCCATTGATGTTCTGTTAGGTATTGTACCAATTTTTCTCCAACCGTCTTCTTGACCTGTTTGACAATGTTTAAATCTTCAAAGACGCTTTTCAAATTGTTATAGGATCTTACGGCAGCTTCCCTTAGCTGCTCGTTTTGAGAAATGTCGAACCAATCGTTACAATGTTCTAGCTGTTCCAGGATAATCTTTTTGCTTGTTGTATTGTTTTTCTTTTTTATCCTGGACTTCTCAGCTATTTCATTATTTCTTCTTTGGAGTACTCTCCCCATATGACGGGCTGTTTATCTTGCTTAGTTATGTACGCTAGAGCGTACCCCCATCCTTTTAGGAATCTTACATCGCACTGCTTACCAGGGAATTCCGGGAAAAGTTCCCTTATAAGTCGTGTCCCGTTGTTTTTCGAGACACTCCCGCTTTTAACAACAATATGAAAATGAAAGCCAAATTCTTCGTGTTTTTCTTTTGCGACTACAATAGTTGTACATCGAAAAGCCCCCTTGATTCTATTGATTATGGTCTCTTGGGAAACATCCCGTGTTTCCGCGTGACTCAATGTAATAGAGACAAAGGATCGTATGGTGGTATTATCTTTCGCCTTTTTAGGGCAATAGTTGGTAAGTTAATTCTTGACCATGGTCAAGTTGTTCCTCTCCTTTCCTTTCTTCGTGGCTGGATTCGAAAATGACAGAGATGTAACTCAAGATGGAACTAAGGAAACTCACTTAACTTGCTGCTTTTAAGGCAAGGTAAGCTGATTCGATGCCATCTCTTGCTAACTGCGCATTCTATTCCTCTTTCCCCATGTCAGTTGCTTCTGTCTTCCAACCATCTAAGACCGGATTCAATAGCTGCTCCTTCTCTCTTGTTTTCATCCGATCTATCATCTCGGGGCAGGTATAATAGTATAAGAATAAGACATGGATAGTGCGGCAGTGGGACCGGGAACACCTGTGGAAGCTCCAACTGCAGCAGAACCAACAGGAAAGACTGAAGCGTAAGATGTCCCAGGCTCACAGGAAACAAGGCGCCTTTATAATCATGTTGGGAACTGGAGACTATTCTTTTGGTCCTTGGATTCCTTTCACCGCCAATAGGAGGCAACTCCCCTTCCAAATAGAAGAAGGCGCAGGAAAAGCCACTCTTCTACGATCGCCAGACAGAAAGGAAGGACTTAGGGATATAAATCGAGAAAGCTCTCGGGTAAAATCCCTTCCGCTTAAGGGACGCTATCGTATATTCGTACTGCAGGGACATGCGCTTTGTTTTAGTACTGTGCGCAATGATTGGATTTTCGCTTTGGTGGGGGGCTGCGCCGGAACCCTTGCTTCTAAAGCCAGAAGCACTTAGCGCACCGGATATCAATCTTGTTACTCAAGTTGTTAAAGAGACTTTTGTGAACCGGGTCTGTACCAATCATCCTCAAGTACTCAGCCCGTGCGACTGTGGAGAACCGCTAAATAATATAGCTCGAAGCCTATTTGAGGAACCACCCTTTGACCCACTCGGGATTAAAACTGAGGAAACCGGCAGGGTAAGGGCACTTTCCATCTTTATGGCTGCTATTCTGCTCAGTATAGCACTCGCGGAATCCGTCTCACAACAAGGAGTATACCTCAATCTAAATTAATGAATTAGGGGTAGCCTTGCTTTAATGCGCGCCTTCGTAACAGGGTAGTCATAGGTTTCCCTATGGCTGGATTTAATCCTGATTTTCGGTATGCGGGGAGCGATCAAATTAAATGCTCCTCAACAAAAACAAAAGAAAAAAGAAAGACATGATTCCTGTTCTCAGAGCATTAACCAAATTGACTACGTCAAGACATGAGTATTCAGTACCAGTCAGTGTTGCGCGATAGGAATACAAGGGAAAGCAGATCGATATGAAGAAAACCAATAGTATAACCAAAAGTAACAATACAACAAGTACAATACAGGAAAAAGGAAGGACATTTCAGGAGCATTTCGGGGGAAAGACTTTATTAGAAGTCAGGGAACATCACGATAAGATCTTAACTTAAGGGGCTACCCTTTTTCGAGGGGATTCGGGCTAAAAGCCAGCAAGTTGCAAAAGCAGCAAATCCAGCTTAAATCCATTTATGATGTCATCCAACAAACACAAAGGTCAAGTAAGTTACAGGAAAGAAAATCCCCAGAAAGGGGACTAAAAGCGATCGAAAAAGGATCCTCAAAGAAAGGGATAATCAAGATGAGACAGTTATCTGTAGATCCAAGGAAACTAGGGGGGGATTCCAATAAAGACACAGGAAAGCGGCGAAGTCGCTTGGAGCAAATAATGGCCGTTCTAATACCGTGTATATGTATTGGGTGTACCATCCACTGGAACCTAATACCAGAGCTCCTAGTATTACCAGACGCAAGCTCTTTTTCCACTTTGAAGGAAGCAGCAGAAAGCATACTAAGGGGCGCGGAACTGGAGCATAAGGAAATGAGTCCTCGTTACAAACTACATGTCGACTTTTGAACACTTTTTTCGTTTTAAGATCAAGACAAGGATAGCCGGAGTAGTTGGGACTATAGCAATAAAGATTTCTATTTCTGCTAATGCTAATAAGGGACGTCACCTCTTTTCATACTCGATTTCCCATATGCTGATGCTGATCGTGTGGTTTCTGGAAATCAAAGGAAAAGTGCTACTGACCTCTCTTTCAAGAACCTAACAGAACCTTTGGGAAGTCTCCCTCTGGCTGATCCCGACGTCTGGTTCCCGATCATGCGTGTATTTGCCCACCAACAACTTGACTGACGAACTGGTCGTTCGCATATGTCACTGAATGAAATATCAAATAGAATATGTATACTGACTCGTTACTACTACTTGAACCTTACCTACCCGAGCTATAATACAACCAGGATAGCCTAGGATCAGCAATCGATCGGAAAATCTGCTCAAGCAAGAGAATAAGAGCACTTCTTTTTCACTAAGCAATTCGATCTATGTGCCTTCTCATCCCTAAAGACCTTACCATGTAACTAAAGAAGACTCCTTCCCATCTAAGTAAAGAATAAGCCTTCCACAGCAGTAGGAAGACCTGACCAGTAAATAAGGTAATTGTACTGGACGCTATATATTCATTACAGGGAATAGTCCTGCCTGGAAATATGCCAGGTAATAGGAAAGATGATAGAATTGTACTGTAACTGGATGGAAACTCCCCTTATTAAAAAAGCAAGACAGAAGGACTGCACCTAAAAATGAAATAAATACAACTTATGAAAGAGCTCCTAATTGAACAGTTAGCTATTCAGTAAGAACTTATTCTATCACAGCCTATTCTTTCTTCTTCACTTGCAAAGAACCTATTTGATTCAATTGCAGCTCATTCTATGCTATCAATCCTATTTTGTTCACAGCCTCCTCTTCTGGGAAGGAATCGGAAGTAAGGTAAGGTAGCTTATAGCTTACCCTACCCGTCCTTTGTCTTCTAGGCGTCGGAGGAAGGGAATGGAATGACATTCCTAAGGGTTCTCCGCCTTTTAACCCTTGGCAGGGGAGAAGCACTAATCTCAGTCTATTCGGCCTCGAGGCGATCTAATATCGACTGGGGGACTTTGCCCGCTACTCCGTCAAAGAGGAAGGACAATCCCTTAGCTTAGGTCCCTGCCTTTTAAGGCATTCTAGCAAAGAGAACTGCCTACTCTTTCAAAGAGCTTATTCTGTCAGTTCCTTCTCGAACAAGCCATTTGTTCACAACGCATTCTGTAACAACAGCAACCTATGAGTGCACAACAGCCTACTCTCACTTCTTCTCGAACGGTTGATTCCGTGCCTGAATGTCCAGCTTATTCTTTCAATCCTGTCTTCTATTCTAGTCCTTACCTGTGTAAGCTAGCAGTCTCATTCTCTCGCACTCGCATTCGTCCTTCCTGCTAGTTATCAGTGAGCCTAAAGACATGGAATTACAATTGGCTCTTTCCTGTACTTCCCCTGCTTCCTTTGCCGCTGCATCTCTTCTCGTAACCGGTGTTCTTGTTACAGTAAGCGTTGCAATTGAATCAACTCTTGGCCTATCCGGTGTTTCTGGTGAGTTCATAGCCGCGTTGAAATAAAAAGAGTTGGCAAAACCCGTTGCCGCTGCTTAACTATGAGTACTCGTAGCCGCTTCCGCTATTACAGAATCGGCTGTACATGAATCTGACTCTAGATCTAGAAATTTTATATACATCTATGATATGAAATTTGAAACTAATCCCACATCTGACTCAATAGGAACTGAGACCAGGTATGGTACCCAGGAGCAGAGAAGGACTCAGGCGAAGGAAAGTAATCCTAGCACTACTTAAAGTTAAGCATGTCTATCGGTCGATTTCCCTCATGCGGGAAATAGAACGAGATCTTCTTATTCATTCACGGTCTTACTTATAAAAAGAAAGTCGAGAAGCGCTCAAAAGAGTGAATCTCGATCTTTCTTCTCTTACTCTTATGATATATCTCACACTTACATACTCCTTCCTCTTCTTGCCTGATACAGAGAAGAAGGCTTCAAGCACAGCCATTGATCGACCTGTGGGATTTCACTAATGTCAATGTGATGGATAAGAGTAACTTATCTATGAGCTAGAGGAGTGAGGCTAAGCTATATGCTACCCTATCTTATGAAACCTGAAATGAAAGATCTTGAGACTGGCTGGAACAAAGGGAGACTTAGATCTTTAAAGGTAGCCGGCTACTACTAATAAGAATCTAACTCCTTTCTGAGGAAGGACCTTCCCCTTCTTTATCTTTAGGAGTGAAAGAAAGCGCCTTTGACCCTTATAGTTAGCCCTACGTGGGAAAGCATTTAGCCATTCGTAGATGTAGGGGAATCGAGAAAAGCATCTTTGAAGGAATTCTATTTATATAAAAAGATCTTTTCCTATGCTTTCTTAGTTAGAAGAAGAAAGTCTCCCCTTGGCTACTTACTTAGGTCAATCTGTTCCTCGCCATGCCTTGCCCAGTCGTCACTATTTGATTCCTCCTCGGGATTTTTTTCCATCTCCCCTTAGAGCACCAGCCTTTATTCCGCATCGAGGAGCAGGTATAAGAGTTTTGGTGCGAAGGTCTTAGGCATCTTTCGATGAGAAGGAAATAGGCCCGAAAGCTCGGACTGCTGGAATGCTAGACCGATTGGAAGATGATTACAGAATGCTTACGGAATAGAATGATGCGGGTGGGGAGTTTTCCTAACTCAAGTAAAAGAAAATGGAACTTCTACCAATAAAGGTTAAGGGGATGATCCTACAACTGCAAAAACATAAGCTCGCTCAAGCAAGAAAGCAAAATCAGTCTTTGCTCCGGGAAAGAAAATTCCTTGCTTCTTGAGCTGGTACAAGAACTAAAGCAAAAAGGAGTTCACCAGATTAAGACGATAGGGCTATGCTGGAAATAAAGCCCCTCGCTCTCAGTTACTCTCTCTGCTCCGTCCCTTTCACCGAAGGAAGAAGCTTTTATAGCGTGAAGTGAGACAGCAATGCCCGGAAAAGCATTAATAGAATGAGAAAGAGCAAGAAAAAGAATAGCAAGAGCAATTCGTACCGTACTCTTACAGTTTACCCTTAGCCGACAGGGAGCACTTGCTAACACAAACGTATGGAATGGAAAGAGCTGATTCAAGCTTTGAGAAGAATAATCAATCGCCAATGCTTCTAGACCCCAATCACCAGTCACTCGAGATAGGACTTCTCCTACCTCCATGGTTACCGGCTTCGAAGACTTGGACGGAGGGGAAGACAAGTCAACTCAAGAATACACTGCTTTGACATCCAAAGAAAGGGAAGGAACTTAACTACCTTACACTGATTTGAATCCCTAAACTACTGATAGAAAGAATTTCCAACTCGACGGAAAAAATCTAGCAAGAGAAAGAAAGGATGAAAGAAAGACATACGAATTCCCTTCTAAATCTAAAGGGGCTGCGGGGCCTAGGCCTACAAATAAAGGAAAATCAGGAGCGGGAGGAGTTCAAAAGCATACCACTGACCTTACTAAGACAGTCGGGAATGGTGAGCCACCCGGATACCCATTTCCTCGCTTAGACGGTACCATACGTACTGGCCGGAGAGAGGTAATAGACCGGCATAAGCACTCGTAACTGCTTCATTTATAACATAAACACGAGTTTTTCCATTAGATATAAAGTATAAAGGAAGAGGAAGAAAGAAGACAGAAGCAAGGGAATGAAGACACGACTTAGTTACTAGTCTTAAACTGTTATCCCCGCTGCCCTAACTAGGGTCTCTTTAAAGCGAGCCCATTCTTTCAGCTTTTTTTCATTCTCCCATTCAAAAAGTTAAGATATAGATCTTGTCTCGGTTCGCTTTCTTACTCTTTTTTCTTCCTTCTCTTCCAGGTCAAAGTACTCAGCGAAGAACGAGTCCAAAGCAGAGGATGAACCAATCTTCGACTCTTTTCTTTTTTGACCCCACCCTAACGAGGGAGGAAGGTTTTCACTCGTATGACAAGTGGAGGGAAGGAGCGTAAGCCACTCGACTGTCAGGAGAGGAGCGAGGCCTTTCGGAATAGAATAGGCTCTTTGAAAGGGTCGGTCTTGATGCCTACTGCCACATATGACCATTCCCACGAGCAGTTAACGGATATGGGCAATTGACTGTTTGCAGGATGGAGCTTTTAAGCCATTCGTCGGCGGATAGGAATTAAGCCATTCGAACTTCTAGCTATGCCAATTTTCCCGGGTTTCCATAAACTGGCACGAACAAAAGGCTTTCTATGAGGGGAAATCGGATTGATGCCCAAAATCCCCGGGTTACTTTTTGCCGTGTCTCAGTCGACTTCAAGCTGAAAGCATCACATTTGTACTGTCGGTTGAATACATTGCCCTAAGGCTTAGCCAAGACTAATTCCTTCTATGCGTGCGAGGTGGGCATCTTTTGTCCTGAAGGGGATTCGATTTCTAGCAAAGGAAGATGGGATCGAATCCGCAGCTGGTGGTGAAGGATCAAACCTAGACTCGAAAGCAACAAGCGCCTTGTATAGGTTGGGTGCTTCTTTGTTTTTTATTATATCAAGAAAGGCGAAACTGGACTTTGAGAAAGAAGGAGTGCGTTAGCCTCTCTATACTATAGTAAGGCCCTTTTCTTGCTCGTCAGCGCTTTACTAATAACTTACTAATAACATAGAACATAGAAAGGGCTTTTGCCTATCTTACTAATAAGAAGAAAGGGGCTGCTAGTTGTAGCGCGCTAGCGCCCCTATAGAGTAAGGCTCTTTTTCTGCGAGACTCCATCCAAATCCGCCACTCGTTGGTTGGTGTTCAATTCTTTTTATTGAGAGACTATGCTTTCAATTCCATTCTTCGTCTCTCTAGTCGCAGTATTCTTGCTCAACCCAACATTTGATAGTGCCGTGCCGGGGCGATAGGCGCGCCGCAGTCACGCATTCGAGCAAGAGCCTTTGCCTTTCTTCGTTATGTAAATAGAGGGCCGGAATAAGTGCCAGACCCTCAACAAAAGAATGGATTAAGGTGATAGAGTGTTATCAGAAGACGCTAGGCTTCGGAATTGAAAAACTTTCTCTTTTTTTTTTCGTCAGCGGATTTCGTTCATCAAGTTCTTGTTTGATCTGCCGCTGTTAGAACACCACAATATTCGTCCTTTTTAGGTTAATGCTAATGCTCTCAATGGTGAATCGATCATTCGATATCCTTTGACGACGACGACGGAATGGAAGAAAAGTAATGAAACCAGCGATGGCTACTGAATAACCTCCTTTGACTTTCCCAATAATAAAGCCTTTGACCTTTGTATTCGTTCGCCAAATCTTGTTCAGTTCCATCCAAGCTCGGTTTTGTCTGAATCTTCGTGGAAGAAGAAGAAGCGGTTCACCAACCACTACATCTGTGGATCCCACCAAATCATTAAACCTGGCGGCAGCTCGCTCTTTGATCAGTGATTCACCGGCCACTAGATCGATGAAGAATCTCTCCAAAATCTGCTCTTTGATCAGTGATTCACCGGCCACTAGATCCAGGGATCCTACCTTATTCTCAAACCTGGTGGCTCGGTTGATTGGCACTCCTGTAGGCTCATCTTGCATACAAATTCTGGGGGTCCCAGGTCCTGCATCCACCAAGAACATTTCTTCCCTTAAGCGTAAAACTTCAGATTGTAAGGCGTTTCCACTACATAAGAAAAAACTGGAATTAGATCTTGGAAATGATCGACTCAAATAGATGCTCATCATAAGCTTTTTTTTTCCTCCTCTTCCTAAGGTCGTAGGTTGTTCTTTTTTTTTCGTAACTTTCAGTACCATGTGGCCGTACCTTTTTCTTTTTGTTCTCCGCCTATATTCCATTTTCTTTTGGATGGAGTAGAACTTTTTTTATGTGTGATGGCATGTTTTGCCACAATTGGGAATTTGAGACGTGTGAATTTGAAATGAATTTGGTACAATACTGGCAATGGTACTGTCAATGTTTTTTTCATATGAATGTCAGTCACATCACATATGTCATATCTTAACTTTGACTTTCTTATTCTTCTTCTATGTAATTTAAAAAGCGAATTGGTCGGATCTGTGAATAAGTCGTAAGGTTTGTTTTCGGTGAATACGGCGTAAGTCGGAGTGACTGAGTTGTAGTAGTTTTAGTGTAAATAGTGATAAGTAAGGTAAGTGAGCGAAGTGCCCCACGGGTGTGGGTCACGAGCGGGTTCTCATTGATTTTCTCTTCTAGTGGGCCTGAGGAAGCGGACTCCTAGCTCTGGGTTTCGGTTTAATACCCTATCAACAGTCGCATATCTCTTTATTGTTCTTGGGCAAGCAGCTTTTGCTCAAGTGGAATCAGTTTGGCATATATAAAGAAGTAGTTGATCCTGTCTTATTGTATTAATGAATCTCTAGAGAGAAATCCCCTGGGCCTTAGCTCATTGGGCTGATTGCTTTTCATAGCAAAATTGGAAAGATCAGAGTGGACATTCTTGGATTAGGCTGGTGCTATCTCTTATTTAAGAGAAAGAATAAGGAGAAAGGCTGCCTTAGGTTTAGGAGTTGAGAGTTCTCTCTGCTTGAATAGCCTAGTTTCTTAGCCTTGGTGCCTAGCCTTCTGCTTCTGATCCCGGGAGAATAATAAGAATGGCTGTTGTTTAATCAGCTGTGAAAGACGCTCTTGCTCACGAATCCGCTGTTCTAGCTCAAGCCGAGAAAAACCAGGCTATCTCCGATAAAAAGAAAAGAGGGGTCACGAACGGGAGAAGAATAAGGCAGGATGTCGTTCGACTAGTTTTTAGTTTGAACGTGGGCTATTTAATATTTTTAAATGTCTCTCCTCGCCTAGAAGTCGAAAAAGAAAAGAACTCTTAACGGCAGGAAGCGAAGGCAATGAAATTGTGTAGCCTATGCGAAGAAAGCCTACACTGGCTTAGCTCTTTTCAGGTTGAAGAAAGAGGGGCAGCTTGAAAACTTTCACCATGTTCAGAAAGATGTCTTGGTTGAATGCTTTCTGTGGAGAGAAAGGCTGCTTTTAAGGTGTTCTCTTTCCCGATTTCTGTCGTTCACCTTTTCGGTTTAGTTGAATTCCGTTCTCAGATCAGATTAGATACTATGAACTATTAGTAAGACTGTATAATAGGCATAAGAGACCTAACTAACTGGATTGCTAGCAGTGAGACCGATGCTCTTAATCCGATTGAATCCGCTATTGTGATCATATCACATGCTCTTAGATCAATGGGAGTGAAGTCAGCCTATCCATCAACATCAAGGAAAGACTCTGTCTCCTGTCAACTGCTCTGGGTTAGCGGTGAGGTAAAGAAAAATAAGTGGAATAAACGCTTACCCAACTTAATGATCTTGAGATTTCTGCATCCCAACGCATGCATCATTGAACTTTTCAGGCCTGATATCTCGATCTGCAAAGATCTTGCCATTTTTACTGTTCTCACATTCATGAATACCAAAAGTGATATCCGTATCACTGACTTCCACGAAACCAGTTTCCTCCTCAGACAGAGAGAAGGAACTCATCATATGAATGATGTCAATATCCATGAGAAAGGGTGTATGTGGGACGACAGGAAAAGGATAGTGCGGTTCTGGGAAGGATAAAGACTTTCAATTTTGATCGAATGACTAAGAACTTAATAGGAAAGCAGTAGTCGTGTAGATAGGATGATCAATAAAGGAGAAGGTTCTCAGATCATTCGAGAAGATCAGAGGAGGAAACCTCAACCCTAGGTGAAAGGTGAAAGAGAGAAGAAAAAACAATAGCCCCGAATCCAAACCAAAATAGGCACTCAGTGGTCGCTTACCGACCGACAGAGACTCTCGAGAGAGCTAAGTTTATAACTTCAAAAAAGAATCGAGAAAGACATTGATTGGAGTAGAGTGTATCCAATCCAATGAAAAAAAAGAAGGAGGTGTCGTAAAAAAAAAGACACACAACTGACACACCGTTTATATCTCTCCTCTCAGGTATTTAAATGACCTTGACTTTAGAGACAGGGTCAAGCAAGGTGCTTACCTCTTTTCTTCTCCTGTGAGGTATAAAACGAGGGAAGTCCTTGGACAAAGCCTATTTTACAGGATGAAATGGGAAAGATTCTCAGTCAAATCTTGGAAGATTGCCGCCACTAAGTCACTGTCCGGAAGTGATTCCGTCTCACGTGACATTCAATGGCCCTTTAGTCGTAAGTCTTCGTGGTGGAACCAGCTCTACATTGATCCCTTCTTTTCCATAGGATTCTCACGTCAGTGGTACTATCTCTATCCTGTAATCCAAGGACGCGATACTATTGATAGTCTTAGGGAGAATGAAATGCAATATGTCCCAAGGATGATACCTATCCCTACTCATCGTTTCGCGAAGGCCGTAAACTCATTGGCTCTCCATTTTTCATCTTCTTTCTTATTGCCAACGGAGAGTTTCATTGGTCTTTCATGGATAAACTTTTTGAGTATCCTGTAGGTCGATTAGGCTTTAAGGTTGAAGGGGCCGGGGTGACTGATTTGTATAGTTGAGCCTCTGACCTTGAGAATGTGCTCTGATCCATGCCAATCCAATTGTCAAAGTACTGGTGATCTTCCTTTGAATTATGCATCGCTCACTTACAAATACAAAGGTATCGACGGTATAGACGATGACGGAAGCAAGGTTAAACGTAGTACAAAAGGGAAGCCTCCAACCCTCTGTCCCTTTCATATTAGAGGCTCATCCTGAACCATCGATTGCTTGACCCAGATTCATGAAGGAAGCCAACCGCGGAGTCAAAGCAGCATTTAAGGCATAGCAAAGTACTCTTGCTATAGCTAGAAATGTATGTTTTTCAAATTTTGGTTTGGTATAGAGGGGTCATGGGATGATGGAAGCAAGATAGAGCTGACAGATGGATCAACCCTCCCTCCAATCTCGATGCATCTTTTGATTGAGAATTCGTTTTCGATAGCACTGATTGATGAGAATGCCCTCATTCTCTTGTATACGACGACTTGCTGAGATTGGTGACTGGATAATAGACGACAAGTCATCTCTTTGGATCTCATTCATAAAAAAGAAAGTAAGCACGGCTCTTCTCCCGGAGCCAGCACGAGATGCTTTGCTCTTATCACAGCCGGGATATCTATAGGTAGGACCTTCGAAAGAGACTGTGGATAGTTTAGAATCGGCAACCCCACCCCTTCCATACTGACGGATCCCGAAAGTCTTGATTGCCCCTTGATGATGGCACCTGGTTTAGGCCTTGCAAACTCTTCTTCTATTCCAACGTTCGGAGTGTATAGAGCTATTTCATTGGCTTCCGTCACTTCTATAGTTAGATGGAGGATGAAGAGCATATCCCTCACTTAGGCATTCACCGACCCTTGCTTGCTTTGAGGAAAACCTTCATCCATCTTTCTCTAGCGAAATAGAGAACGCATCATTAGAATCAAAAAATGAGTTTCACAATTCATCCCACTGGCAGAAAAGGTATGAGCAGAGGCCCGAAAAGAAAGGAGAGAGGGAGTGAAGTTTGACCGTGGGAAGAGAGCTTCTTCTACCACCGAAGAGGAGCTCTTACACGACTGAAAGAGAAAGAAGAGTGGAATCAACAATTCCACTCTTCTTTCTCGATGCGAAGAATTTCCCTAGTTAGGATCTCTGTCCCCTTCTTAAACTATGGCATGGCATGCCTCCTCTTCTACTGAAGGGGATTCTCGAACAATGGAAAGCAGTTCCGGCTTGCTTCGCATAGGCTACACAGGGGTTGGGATAAGTTTTTTCAGTTCTATTTTCATTTCACTACTTCGAATTCGGGGATCTAAATCAGAATCTGACTCTTTCTCTTTCCGGCTTAGGTGACGAGATGGGCCTTTCGCTCGGTAATCACTAAAAAAAAAATGACCTTTCGCTTAGTAGCAGCCCGCTACCTTTAAGCTAATCACAAATCTTGACTATCTTCTCTCTTTCTGTTAGAGATGCCAATATCAACTCGTCTCTCTCGCCTGGGAATCCGTGGCTAGTCATTCCCACCTTCATAGCATAGGAAAGATCTTCCAGTCCGGATCTAATCTAACGGCTATATGCGGATCGCCTTGCGCTTGGTATTCGTATTCATTGTAAAGCCTTGAGCTACCACCGGATTCCTCTTCCTCCTGAAATGAAAACCTGAAAAGAGCTCTTTCTCGGCATCCGGATTCTCACCATCCCAGAAGTTGACTTCTTTGCTGGGCTACTAGAATAGGCTATGATTCCTATCTCTCAAGAGTGAGAACCAATCTCCTTTTGAACTCAAAAAGCGTTTAAGCGGGTTATTGAACTTCTATTCTAAATCACCGAATCTCGCATCCAAGCCCGTTCTTTTGGACTCAATCAATGAAAAAGCTTAGTCGGATTCTTACCCACGCTAAACCGATTTAATAGAGGCTTAATAGAGGCCTGGCTAAGGACTGCTACCCTCTATTCTTTTCTTGCTAAGAACGAATTCTCGAAGCCCGGAAGTTCCTTCGTTCCCAACCAGTGATTCTCATGGCCTTCGTGCCAAGGAAAGACTAGCTAAAAGAGCTCCATTACACAGAAGACCAATCGAATCCCGATTCAAGGACAAGCAAGGAAATCCGTCCAATAGAATAGCCGCTTCTTCTTATTAAACTAAACGGATCCATGTTATCAAAGATGAATTTCCCTCGAGCTGGGCATGAGCTATTCCCATCTAGTTACGCGTAGTGGGACTGCGAAAAAGTCTTCCTTTCAAGATCGCCTTGCCTTTATGAAAGTACGCTGTACTGGCCTTTCTTCCCCTAACCCCAGGAAAATCATTGAGTTGCCCCCCTCTTACTATTGAGTTTCCTTCACTCGGGTATTTTAGTTCCACTACACTAAGACGAGAGAAGTCGGGATTTGTGGCCTACCCCACATTTGCCTTCTATGCGCTACGAGCATCGACAAAGATCTCCTTTTAGGAAGATGGGCACATCATATCCCTAAGGGACGAAGGAATAGTGCTGACTTTCCCTCTTAGTAAGGACAGATGTGAACGAATCGGCTTAGCTCCATTACCTTACTACCTTAGATTAGCACTAGGAATATTCTCTAAGACCTATAGGCCAATTAGACAGAATTAGTGGTATAGCTGTTAGATAGTAGTTATAGTAGGAGTAGTCGAAGGAGGTGTAATCAATATTTTACGGATTACCTTTCCTTCTTTACCTTTACCGCTTTACTGTTACACTAAACAGAGTCTTTTTCTTTCAAAAAAAGCAGGAATTTGTGATAGCTGTACCAATTAGAGGAAGGAAGAAGGAAGCGTATCGAAGTCACTTCCGGGGGATAGGTAGGAGCGGCATAAGACTTCCTTGCTTTCTTGCTATCGGAAGTCTATCAAGGAATGTCATACTATCGAACTATAGGCGAGATGAAGGAAGCAAGGGACAAAGCCAAGGTGCGTAGCGGGAGAAGACTTTTAACGCTTTCTTCATTGCGCAAGAATGAATATATTAGTAGGGCAAGGAACTGATTGATCTGTAAGAAACTGTCGTAATAGCACCCGTAATAGGCCTACTTAGAGGAATGGGTAGCGTCTTTACCTTCTTTCATGATGTAGTTGCTTATCCTTTAGGGAAGCATTTCACTCCTAGGTTAAAGAGATGTGGAACTCTTTGACAGCAAGAACTTGAGACTCGGCTTAGTGTGTTACGTGAGAAGGCCTCTCTTTAAGCATCAAAACCTGAGTTACAGGAGGCGAAGTAGGAGAGAGTGGCTCGTCCATCTTTTCGTCTTTTAGACAAGTCTAGTAGGGAGATAATCTTTCCCCACTTCTTTTCTTCTCCTAGTGAGTTAAGCGCGTAAACAGCAACTTCAACAACCTTTCCGTGCCGGTCAGCTAAGAATGAAAACGGCGTACTCTTATATGCATATGATAGCACCAGCGTTTACGCCGCGACAACTAGTAGAATCAAGACAAAAGCAAGACAGGAAGGAAAGAGTTAGATCAAGGAGTGCGTGAAGGTAGGGCAAGGTAATGCGGAGAATGCAACGACTCTTATTTAATTCAAATCCTTCTTAGGGATGGCATGTGTAACCCGTTATAAGAGTCAGGGTCGTTGCGAGAGGACTAGTAAAGTCAAGCCTTACCTTACTGTTGCAAGTCTTTTCGTGTGCATGTCTGCTTTGTTGTTCTCAGATGCTACATAACGGCTCTTTAACGCATCCCCTATATGCTGCTACATAACCGCTCTTAGTACGAATCCCCTGCGTTTATGCCTTCCTTTCGTACTGATCGTCACTGTCTTTCCTTGATGACTCGGATCAATGAGACAAGGAGTTAGTAAGAGCTAGAGCCAAAGGCGTTAAGAAAGAGTGCCAGAAGCGAAATTCAAAGATTTCATTGAAAAATACCGGGAAAATGAAATTCAATTGTACTAGGCCAATTATCGTAGATCGGGGATATTGCTGTACTTCTAGCATTTCTTTGAATTCAAACTATCAGGATTTCAAGCCACATGAAACTGCTAAGATCTAGGAGAGAAAGTCAGGGTGAAGAGGAAAGATAGAAGAAAAGACTTGAATGAGAAAGAAACTTAAAAAAAGTGGAAATATAAAGAAATAAGATATGCCTAGATTATCCTTTAGACTATCGTATAGAGCATCCTATCTGTAAGATAGAGAGGAAAGACCATAAAGATCAATCAATTAGCGAGGTTTTGGGCCGATACAATAAGAACTGCTTACTTATGCCATAATATCAGAGAAAAGTTAGGAATCAACTTCTATAATAGAGTCGATCCACTAAGGTATTGAGCAGCGGTGTAGGCTATCTTTGGTAAGTCTTTTCTTTCTTATGAAAGAAAGCCTTTTTCAAAGATTCTATAGAAATTTCGATATGAAACCGAGATAGTTACCTTGCATAAAATGCTAACGATAGAAGAAAATGCCTATGCTTTCTGATTCTGAAGGTGAGAGAAAAAAACGAAAACTGATTATTAATCAAAATTACAGTTTGAAACTCATGCGATTAACCTCTTTTAATTAACCCGAAAAAATAGGATAGATCTATGAGAAATCTCATTCAGTTCGATATGGTAGATTAAAATAAGACACCAAAAGAATTGACTGCTGAGCCGTATGAGGTAGGAAACTCTCAAGTACGGTTCTAAGGGAAGGAATTGCCCCGCCTATTCCGACCAGGGAGAACAGGCCATTCGACAGGGAGATTCTGAAATTGCGGAGGCGATCAAGCCGCTGAGTATTGGAAACAAGCTATAGCGCTTACTCCTGGTAATTAATTATATTGAAGCGCATAATTGGTTGAAGATCACGAGGCGTTTCGAATAAAAGAACATATATTATTTATAATAATTTATAGAATGAATGTTGACCTCATCAGTCAAATTTCCTTGGGAACCTCTGGGAAGAACCAATCAAAGAATTTCATTATATCCCTTCTAAGATCGTTCTATTTTGTCTGGTATTTCATAGGGATAAAGAATACATAGATAGAGTACAGAATATCTTTCTTTCTTTTCTGCTATTAGCTAAATACTATTTAATAATTTTTAAATCTATAATATAAATAGAATTTTCATTTATAAATAGATAATCTATTTAATAATAAAATATAGAAAATATATGTATATTTAAAAAAAGAGACCTTCGAATGACTAAATATAGATAGCGGGATGTTTCTTAGTAATGACTAATGACTGCTCGCGCGATTTTGATTTGGAATAGAGTAATAGTAATGAAAATCTTTTATGTAAAACATAAAGTAGCTCCGTCTAAGACTTTCTAATTGAGATAGGAATACGCTAGGTTGCACAAAAAAGTCTTTTACGTCAATCCAAAGCCCAGAAAAGATTTTATTATACTCAAAAGGTCCGTTGAGCGCCTCAGGGCTATGTCAT